TTAGAAGCAGCAATCCTTTAAAGAGTGCGTAATAGCTCACTGGTCGAGTAGTCCTGCGCCGAAAATGAACGGGGCTAAGTAATCTGCCGAAACTGTGGGATATATTTTATATCGGTAGAGGAGCGTTCTATAGTAGGTTAAAGCGTTAACGTAAGTGGACGTGGACAATATAGAAGTGAGAATGTCGGCTTGAGTAGCGAAAACATTGGTAAGAATCCAATGCCCCGAAAACCTAAGGTTTCCTCCGGAAGGCTCGTCCGCGGAGGGTAAGTCAGGACCTAAGGCGAGGCTAAAAAGCGTAGTCGATGGATAATGGGTTAATATTCCTATACCGTTTTTATTGACAACGAGGGACGAAGGTAGCTAGGCTAGCCAAATGTTGGTTATTGGTTTAAACGTTCGAGGTGTTGAAGGATAGTGAAAATATCTTGAGCTAAGGCGTGAGTACAAAATGCTACGGCATTAAAGTAGCTGATGTTAAACTTCCAAGAAAAGCTTGCACTGTCTTAAATAAAAATTGCTTGTACTCAAAACCGACACAGGTAGGTTGGTAGAGTATACCAAGGGGCGCGAGATAACCCTCTCTAAGGAACTCGGCAAAATAACCCTGTAACTTCGGGAGAAGGGGTACCTTTTTAAGGTTGCAATAACAAGGTCCAAGCGACTGTTTACCAAAAACACAGGTCTCCGCTAAGTCGTAAGACAACGTATGGAGGCTGACGCCTGCCCAGTGCCGGAAGGTTAAAGAAGTTAGTTAACTGTAAAGTAAAGCTAATTACTGAAGCCCCGGTGAACGGCGGCCGTAACTATAACGGTCCTAAGGTAGCGAAATTCCTTGTCGGGTAAGTTCCGACCCGCACGAAAGGCGTAACGATTTGGACACTGTCTCGGAGAGGGACTCGGCGAAATAGACTTGTCTGTGAAGATGCGGACTACCTGCACCTGGACAGAAAGACCCTATGAAGCTTTACTGTAGCTTGAGACTGATTTTGGGTTTTATTTGCGCAGAATAGGTGGGAGGCAATGAAACAAAACTTGCGGGATTTGTTGAGCCACTAGTGAGATACCACTCTGATAAAACTATAAATCTAACCTTTTACTGTGAGCCAGTGAAGAAACAATCTCAGGTGGGCAGTTTGACTGGGGCGGTCGCCTCCTAAAAAGTAACGGAGGCGCACAAAGGTTTCCTCAGATCGGTCAGACATCGATCTTAGAGCGTAAAGGTATAAGGAAGCTTGACTGTGAGACCTACAAGTCGAACAGAGACGAAAGTCGGTCTTAGTGATCTGGCGATATTGAGTGGAAAAGTCGTCACTCAACGGATAAAAGTTACTCTAGGGATAACAGGCTGATCTCCCCCAAGAGTTCACATCGACGGGGAGGTTTGGCACCTCGATGTCGGCTCATCGCATCCTGGGGCGGTAGTACGTCCCAAGGGTTGGGCTGTTCGCCCATGAAAGCGGTACGTGAGCTGGGTTCAGAACGTCGTGAGACAGTTCGGTCCATATCCGGTGTAGGCGTTAGAGTATTGAAAGGATCCTTCCTTAGTACGAGAGGACCGGGAAGGACATACCGCTGGTGTACCAGTTATCATGCCAATGGTAAACGCTGGGTAGCTATGTATGGAAAGGATAACCGCTGAAAGCATCTAAGTGGGAAGCCAGCCTTAAGATGAGTACTCTCATTGCATAAGCAAGTAAGATCACGGCGAGACCAGCCGTTTGATAGACATTAAGTAGAAGCATAGTAATATGTTAAGCTGAGATGCGCTAATAGATCGAGGACTTGAACTTTTTTCTCTATTTAGAATATTTTGGTCTTGGTGTTTAAAGAATTATGGAACCACACTGATCCATCTCGAACTCAGTGGTGAAACGTAATTACAGTGACGATACTTCTGAAGAAGTTCTTTGGGAAAATAGCTTATGCCAAGACTTTTTAAATTTATTTCACTTGACAAATGAAATTGCTTATTTATATATTTTTTGTTAAAAATTTTAACAAGCCCCCATCGTCTAGAGGCCCAGGACATCTCCCTTTCACGGAGGTAACAGGGATTCGAATTCCCTTGGGGGTAAATAAAATCAGTTAAAAATTTAACAAAAAATAATAATAAAGTGTACTACGGGTGATATAGCCAAGTGGTAAGGCCGTGGATTGCAAATCCATTATCCCCAGTTCAAATCTGGGTGTCACCTCAAAAATTTTTTATAAATGTGATGTACTATATATATTAAATATATTTCTATCTAAGGGGGCGTGGCGGAACGGTAGACGCAACGGACTTAAAATATTGAGCTTTAATAAAGATTATTTATTAAAAGTAAGTTCTCAAATTCAAGGAAATCTAAATAAAAATCATATTATATTTTTACATGATAACCCTGAGCCAAGAATTAATTAATTAATTAAGGTGCAGAGACTCAACGGGAACTACCTTAACAAATAAAAAAAGTTAGGTAAAGAGAGAGTCCAACTTTCAACTAATAAGTAAGTGAAAACTAAAAGAAAGTGAAAATCCGTTGACTCAAAATAGTCGTGGGGGTTCAAGTCCCCCCGCCCCCATAACTAAATTAATAAAAATTAAGGTTAAAGTGCATAAGTTTGTAAAGATATATTTCTTAAATATTCACTATTAATTTTTGAATCTCTCATTAAAGAAATTTTTCCAGTTTTTACCATTTCTAAAATTTCAAATTTTTGCATAAGTTGTTCAATTACTACCACTTTACCAGAATCTCCAACAATTTCCAAAGTTAATGATTCTTCAGCAATATCTACAACTTTCGCTCTAAATACTGTAGCTAACTCAATAATTTCTGGTCGTGTTTCAGTTGAAGTTCGTATTTTAAGTAACATTAATTCTCGTTCAACACAAGGAATAAATGTTACATCATCAATTTTTAATACATTAATTATTTTATATAATTGCTTTATTATTTGTGTTACACTAGCAGAAGTTCCAGGTAATACTAATGTAATTCGTGCAATTCCTTTCATTTCTGAAGGTCCAATAGCTAAACTTTCAATATTACACCCACGTCTCGCAAGTAAGCCTGCAATTCTTGTTAATACTCCAGGTTCATCCTCAGCTAATACTGAAAGAGTATGTTTTTTAGTAACTAATTTAGGGTCTTCTTCAACTAAAGTCAGAAGTTTTTTTTGTTCGATAACTTTTGGATTATCTTTTAATAAAACTGTAAGTTTTTGATCCATCATAGTATAAAATTTTTATTAATTTTTAATTTAATCTACTATTTTAAAATTTTATCATATTACTTAATTACTGTTGTAATTAAATTTGTAAAAGCTGTTGGATCGATTATTGATAATTGTGAAAGCATTTTTCTATTTAAAAGAATTTTTGATTGTTTTAAATTATAAATAAAAGTACTATATTTAGTTTGATTAAATCGAGTAGAAGAATTTATTCGAGTTATCCATAATTGACGAAATTTTCTCTTTTTTTGTTTTCGATTCATATATGAATACCGCAAACTTTTCATCACTTGTTGATTTGCTAAACGAAATAATCTTGAATGAGCTCCTTGATAACCTTTCGCTAAATTTAATATTTTTTTACGTCGTTTTTTTGCAACATTACCACGTTTAATTCTAACCATTATTTATTTTTTAATATTTAAGATAATAACATTCTTCGAATTGCTCTTAAATCACTAAATGTAACTACAACAGAATGAGATAAATTACGTTTACGTTTTGATGATTTTTTTTCTAAAATATGACCTTTAAAAGCTTTTTTTCGAATAAAATTATTTTTACGTGTTTGTTTATATCTTTTTTTAACAGCCTTTCGTATTTTACTTTTCAATTTGTTCATTATTATTATTATTTTATAAAAAAATATTAAATTTTGATATTAAAAATCATGAGATGAAAAATATTCTTTTGATTTTATAGTTTCAGCAATTATCGTTTTTTCACCCGGTTTCCAATTTGCTGGGCATACTTCTTCAGGATTAAGTTGAACATGTTGGATTGCTTGAAGAACACGCAATGTTTCTTCAACATTTCTTCCAAATTCTAAATTATTGATTGTAACATGTTGAATAACCCCTTCCATATCAATAATAAATAAACCACGTAAAGCTACACCTTTATCTGTTAAAACATTATAAGATTTACTTATTTCTTTTGTTAAATCCGATAATAAAGGATAATTTAAATTACCTAATCCTCCATCTTCTCGTTCAGTTTGTAACCAAGCTAAATGAGAATACTCACTATCTACTGAAATACCTAAAACTTCAGTATTTAATTCAGCAAATTTATCAAAATTATCACTAAAAGTTGTAATTTCTGTAGGACATACAAATGTAAAATTTAACGGATAAAAAAATAAAACTACATATTTTTTATGTAAATAATCTGAAAGAATAACTTTATCAAATTCTTCATTAAATACTGCTACAGCTTCAAAAGGTGGTGCTAATTCCCCTACTCTAAGTTGTTTTTCCATAATTTAAATAAGTTAATTTTTATTTGTGATTTATATTAATAGAATATTAAAATAACTAATATTATATATTAATTTTTTATAAAGAAAAAGAATCAAAATTTTATATAATTAAATCTTTTTGTTTATTTTGTGAATCAACATCTATATTTTCTAATGTTACTAGCATCATTTCAAAATATTCTCGTAAATAAGTTTCTAATGAAGTTAATTCAGTAGGTTTTATTTTAAAAATTTGTTTATTAATATCTTGTGATATTATAAATTGTTCATTATTTTCTAATAATAGAACAAAAGCTAATCTTTTACTAATTTGTGATGTCCATTCAAAAAATAAAGTAATTTGACGTAATAAATTTAAAAAGTTTAATGAAACTTCTTTAATTTCAGCTTTTTGTCCCGATAATGTTTCACAAAGACTAATAATTTCATCAGAACTCCATGCTTTTGCTCCTCCAAGAGAAAAAATTTTATTTTCTGTTTGTTTTAAAGATAAACTTTTAATACAAAATTTAGCAGCATCTTGAGTATCAATATGTGACATTAATACAGATTCAAAAGTTTTCCAAATAGTTTTTTTTTCCAAAATTGGAATAGCATATTGACTAATTAAAGCTTGATAAAAACCAGTGCATTGAAATATTGTATAAGGTACTCCTGAATTTTTTAAAACTTTTTCTATATTTGCTTTTAATTGCATTAAAGTAATTGATGGATATTGTGAAGCATTTAAAATGGAAAAAAAGATAAATCGTTTAATATTTATACGTTTTGCCATTTCAATAAGAATTAATTTGCTATACCAATCAATTTCAATCATTTTTGTATCATCTTTTGGACGAGTAGTCGATGTATCGATGATTGCAGTTACTCCTTGAAAAGACAATGGTAAAGTCTCTGGAATTGTTAAATCTCCATAAACTAATTCCGCTCCCCATTCCTGTAAAAATTTTGCAGCTCGTTTGTTTCGAACAATACATCGGACTTGAAATCCATTATCAAGTGCTTTTCTAACAATTTGACGACCTAAAGTACCAGTACCACCAACAACAAGTAAAGTCATAAATTTTTTTACTTCCAATATGATTTTTATATGAATAAACTAATTATATTATAATATGATTATAAATAAACCTTCATTAAATTATGAATAATTCCGAAAAGAAAATTCAAAACTTAGTCCATCAACCTTATAAATATGGTTTTTCAACAACAATTGAAACTGAAACATTTTTACCTGGTTTATCAGAAGAAATTATTCAATTAATTTCACAAAAAAAAGATGAACCTCAATTTATGCTTAATTTTCGTATAAAAGCATATAAACGATGGAAACAATTAATTTTTCCTGAATGGTCTCAATTATCTATTCCTAAATTAAATTATCAAAATATTAGTTATTATTCTGCACCTAAAATAAAAAAAGAATTAAGTAATTTAAATGAACTAGATCCCGAATTAAAACGAACTTTTGATAAACTAGGGATATCAATTTCTGAACAAAAAAAATTAGCAAATGTTGCAGTAGATGTTGTCTTTGATAGTGTATCTATAACAACTACTTTTAAAGAAGAATTAGCAAAATTTGGAGTAATTTTTTGTTCCATTTCAGAAGCAATTCTTAACTATCCTAATATTATTAAAAAATTTTTAGGTAGTGTTGTTCCGATAAGTGACAATTACTTTGCAGCTCTTAATTCTTGTGTTTTTACTGACGGATCATTTTGTTATATTCCAAAAAACATTCACTGTCCTTTAGAATTATCAACATATTTTCGTATAAATAATCAAGAATCAGGACAATTTGAGCGTACATTAATAATTGCTGAAGAAGGAAGTTATGTAAGTTATCTAGAAGGTTGTACAGCTCCACAATATGATACAAATCAATTACATGCAGCTATCGTTGAATTAATAGCATTTAAAAATGCAGAAATTAAATATTCTACAGTTCAAAATTGGTATGCTGGTGATACAAATGGAAAAGGAGGTATTTTAAATTTCGTTACTAAACGTGGATTATGTGTAGAAGAAAATGCTAAAATTTCATGGACACAAGTTGAAACTGGTTCTTCTATTACTTGGAAATATCCAAGTTGTATTTTATTAGGTAATAATACAAAAGGTGAATTTTATTCTATAGCATTAACAAAAAATTATCAACAAGCAGATACTGGAACAAAAATGATACATATAGGAGCAAATACAAAAAGTCAAATAATTTCAAAGGGAATTTCAGCTGATTTTTCTAAAAATAGTTATCGAGGTTTAGTAAGAATTGGTTTAAAAGCTTTTAATAGTCGTAATTTTTCACAATGTGATTCATTGTTATTAGGTAATCAATCACAAGCAAATACTTTTCCTTATATTCAAGTGACTAATTCTACAGCTAAAATTGAACATGAAGCTTCAACTTCAAAAATAGGAGAAGAACAAATTTTTTATTTTTTACAACGTGGTATAAATTTAGAAGAAGCGATAAGTTTGATTATAAGTGGATTTTGTAAAGATGTTTTTACTGAATTACCTATGGAATTTGCAATGGAAGCAGATAAATTATTAAGTTTAAAATTAGAAGGAAGTGTAGGTTAAATGAAAACATTAAAAATGTTAGAAGTAAAAAATTTGCATGTAACAATAGATAATATTGAAATTTTAAAAGGAGTTAATTTTTCTCTTAATTCAGGAGAAATTCATGCTATTATGGGACCGAATGGATCAGGAAAAAGTACATTTTCTAAAATTTTAGCAGGTCATCCATCATATAAAATTACTTCAGGGGAAATATTATATAATGGAGAAAATATTTGTGATTTTGATCCAGATATTAGAGCTCATAAAGGAATATTTCTTGCATTTCAATATCCAGTAGAAATTCCTGGAGTCAATAATGAAGATTTTTTACGTTTAGCTTATAATTCGAGACAAAAAGCATTACAACAAAATGAATTAGAACCATTAAAATTTTTAGAAGTTTTAGTAGAAAAATTAAAATTAGTAAATTTAGATCCTATATTTTTATCTCGAAATGTTAATGAAGGTTTTTCAGGTGGTGAAAAAAAACGTAATGAAATTTTACAATTTGCACTGTTAAATTCTGAATTAGGTATTTTAGATGAAATGGATTCTGGTTTAGATATTGATGCTTTAAAAACAATTTCTGAAGCTGTTAATTTATTAAAAACAAAAGATAAAAGTATTATTTTAATAACTCATTATAAACGATTACTAGAATATATAAAACCTGATTTTATTCATGTTATGATGAATGGTAAAATTATTAAAACAGGTGATATTACTTTAGCTAATTTACTTGAAAAAAACGGTTATGAATGGTTAAATTAAAATAAAATTAATTTTTTGTTTGAGATTAAATCAAACAAAAAATTAATTTTATTACTGGACAAAATTTATTGAAATAGATACATAAGGTTTATATACTATTACGGGACGTAGCGCAGCTTGGTAGCGCATCTGCTTTGGGAGCAGGGTGTCGCAGGTTCAAGTCCTGCCGTCCCGAATTAAATTTAATTTTCCTTTCATTAATTTTAAACGATTAAGAGCTATTTTATTTTGAGTGTCATAAATTAAAACTTTTTTATAAATATCATATGCAGCTAAATACATTTTTTGAGTTTCATAAATAAGTCCTAAATTAGTCAAGGCTAGAGTATAATCTGGTAATAATTTAATAGCTTGTAAATAATAATATTTAGCATAATCATATTGTTTTAATCGAAAATATGTAAAACCTAAAGTATTATATAAACTACCTAAACCTATTTTGTCATTTTTATTCCAATATTTTAAAGCATCTCGAAATAAATTTACAGCTTTTTCGTAAAAATTCTTACGTAAATATATTTGCCCTAATTTATAATTATTATCAGAAATTTTTGGATTTGTTTGAAGTTTTCCTTCTAAAAGAATTATTTGTTTTTCAACTTTTTGAGTTATTATAATTTGTCCAATTAAATATAAAAAAATACTAGCTAAACTTATAAATAAAATAAAAGAATACAGTAAAGAAAAAAATGAACGCATAAAAAAAATTTCTTTATTTTAAATAAATATTTATAAATATATTATACCTTTAACTAATTATGAATTAGAGGAGAGAAAGGGATTTGAACCCTTGGTACACAATGTTATGTACAATAGATTAGCAATCTATCGCTTTAGACCACTCAGCCATCTCTCCAATTCTATTTTTACCACTAAGACTACCACTAACATTGGCTTTGGCGGGATTTGAACCTGCGACCTTGGGCTTATGAGTCCCCTGCTCTAACCACTGAGCTACAAAGCCAATTTTATATTTTTAAATTTTTAATTTTATTTAATTATTTTCTTGACAAAATTTAAATTCTATATTAGAAATATAAGAGTAAGCATAATAAAATATCAAAATTGTTTTTGAGATTGTAGTTCAATTGGTTAGAGCACTGCCCTGTCACGGCAGAAGTTGCGGGTTCGAGTCCCGTCAATCTCGTTTAACTCATTATCTTTATTATTTGACTAATCCAAAATAATAATATAAATAATATAAATATATTATTTATATTAAATTATTAGTTATTAAAATTTTAATAACGGAAACCTTCAGGTTTAGTTTGTGTAGAATAACTTTTAATTGTATATTGAATTGAACGGCCTGCAACTTCTGTACGTTCTAAATAAAAACCTGGTTCTTCATTAGGGCGTTGTACTATAAATGACATAACACAACTTTCAGTACCAATACTAGCATCAAAAGCATTTATTTTCATATAACCTTCAGGGTTTACTCTACGACACTCTGTAATTTCATATAATACAGCAGATGAATCTTTAATATCAAATAATGGAAGACCCCATAGCTCCCAATACGTATTACGTGGATGTGGATCATCACTCCACTCAATACTAATAGCCCAACCTTTATTTACAGCATACTCTATTTGTTTTTTGATTTGCTCATCACTTAAGTCAGGTAAAAATGAAAAACAGCCTTGTGTAACTCTCACTATTCAAATACTCCTTTATTTTATTTAGATAAATTTTTTTTAATTATTTATTGAACTTAGACTAATTATCTACTTTGTGTTGCCGTTTCTACGAAATCTGGGGTATCAGTAGAAGTGTAATCAAAAGTAATATCTTTCCATAAGTCTAATGCAGTTTTTAACGGTCCACAAGTTTTAGCAGCATCACGTAAAATTTGTGGTCCTTCATTCATATAATCACGGCCTTCATTACGTGCTAATACCATAGCTTCTAAAGCTACACGATTAGCAGTAGCACCTGCTTGGATACCATCTGGATGTCCAATAGTACCACCACCAAATTGAAGTACAACATCATCACCTAAATAATAAAGTAATTGATGTAATTGTCCACAGTGAATACCACCAGATGCTACAGGTACAGTTTTACGTAATGCTGCCCAATCCATTTCAAAAAATACACCTTGAGAAAGATTAATTTCTAATTTCGTTAATAATAATGTATTATAAAAGCCTTTAACCATTAAAGGGTCACCTTCTAATTTACCTACAACAGTACCAGCATGAATGTGATCTACACCTGCCATACGCATCCATTTACAAATTACACGGAAATTGATCCCATGATTTTTTTGACGTGCATATGTAGAATTACCTGCACGGTGTAAATGTAAAATCATATCAGCTTTTCTAGCCCAAATTGACATAGATTGAATAGCAGTATAACCAATTACAAGGTCAATCATTACAATAATTGAGCCTATACTTTTAGCATATTCTGCACGTTCATACATCTCTTCCATTGTACCTGCAGTTGTATTAAGGTATGAACCTTTAACTTCACCACTAGCTGCTACTGCACGATTAACACCTTCCATACAGTAAAGAAAACGCTCTCTCCAACGCATAAATGGTTGAGAATTAATATTCTCATCATCTTTTAAGAAATCTAAACCACCACGAAGTCCTTCATATACTACACGACCATAGTTTTTACCTGAAAGACCTAATTTCGGTTTTACCGTAGCTCCTAATAATGGACGTCCAAATTTATCCATTCTTTCTCTTTCTACAACTAAACCTGTAGCAGGACCTTGAAAAGTTTTTAAATATGCAAAAGGAATTCGCATATCTTCTAAACGTAAAGCTTTAACAGCTTTAAATCCAAAAACATTACCAATGATTGATGCAGTTAAATTTGCTAATGACCCTTCTTCAAATAATTCAATTTGATATGAAATATATGCAAAATATTGATCAGTTGTTCCAGGAACTGGATCTACACGATATGCTTTTGCACGATAAATATCACAAGCAGTTAATAAATCAGTCCATACTACTGTCCAAGTCGCAGTTGAAGATTCACCAGCAACAGCTGCTGCTGCTTCTACAGGATCTACACCAGGTTGCGGAGTAATACGAAATAACGCTAATACATCCGTATGTTTTACATTATAAAATGCATCCCAATAACCCATTTTCGCATAAGGAATTACACCAGATTCATAACGTTGGCTTTTAATTCGAGTACGCTCTTGTACAGACTTAGACATGGTGAATACCTCCTTTAAGGTAGCAAAATATTAATAATTTTGACTTTAGAAACAAGATAATTAATAATCTGGTTAAAATTAAACTTAATTTTTTTATTTATTTAATGTTTTTTTAAATAATTTGGATATTTTAATATTATATTTTTTGATCCTACTATTTTTGAGATAATAACATAAAGTTAAAGAGGTTTAGTTTAAAATTGCTTTAATTATGCTAGTTTGATTATAACATAAGCAAATTTTAAAAAGCTATTAAAATAGATTAAAGTTTTAAAAACTTTAATCTATTTTAATAGCTTTTTATACATTTTAGAATTATAATGGTGAGAAATTAAAGAATTATTCAAGTTTTTCTTAATTGAAAAACTTGAATAATTCTTATAAATTTAATTCAAATATAAAAGATAAGATTAAACCTTAACCAGCTATTACTGGAGCAGTTACTGCTACAGGAAGAATTTCACCAGCAGCTAAATCTAATGGGAAGTTGTGCGCATTACGTTCATGCATTACTTCCATACCTAAATCAGCACGGTTAATAATATCTGCCCAAGTGTTAATTACACGACCTTGACTATCTACTACTGATTGGTTAAAGTTGAAACCGTTTAAGTTGAAAGCCATTGTACTTACACCTAAAGCAGTTAACCAAATACCAACTACAGGCCATGCAGCTAAGAAGAAGTGTAATGCACGAGAATTATTGAATGATGCATATTGGAAGATTAAACGACCAAAGTAACCATGTGCAGCTACGATGTTATAAGTTTCTTCTTCTTGACCGAATTTGTAACCATAGTTTGTAGATTCTACTTCGCTAGTTTCACGAATTAAACTTGAAGTTACTAAAGAACCGTGCATAGCAGAGAATAATGAACCACCAAATACACCAGCAACACCAGCCATGTGGAATGGGTGCATTAAAATGTTATGTTCTGCTTGGAATACTAACATAAAGTTAAAAGTTCCTGAAATACCTAATGGCATACCATCAGAGAATGAACCTTGACCAATTGGATATACTAAGAATACAGCTGAAGCTGCTGCTACAGGAGCAGAAAATGCTACAAAGATCCATGGACGCATACCTAAACGGTAGCTTAATTCCCACTCACGACCCATATAACTAGCTACACCTAATAAAAAATGTAATACGATTAATTGGTAAGGACCACCGTTATATAACCACTCATCTACTGAAGCAGCTTCCCAAATTGGGTAGAAGTGTACACCAATAGCGTTAGATGAAGGAATTACAGCACCAGAAATGATGTTGTTTCCATATAATAATGAACCAGCAACTGGTTCACGAATACCGTCAATATCTACTGGAGGAGCAGCAATAAATGCAATGATATAACAAGTAGTTGCAGTTAATAATGTAGGAATCATTAATACACCAAACCAACCGATGTATAAACGGTTATCAGTACTAGTGATCCAAGAACAGAAACGTTCCCATAAGCTAATGCTTTCACGTCTTTCTAAAGTTGCAGTCATAATTTTATTTTTAATTTTTTAATTTTATTCTTCCCGGGTTTAATAACCAGTTAAATATTATTATAAAACTAAATAATAAAAAAAATTTTTTCGATTGTTTAATTTTATCTTTTTAAGTACCTATAGTATAACGTTGTAAACTAGAGTTATTTAATTTTGTTTTACGTCTTAATGGTCGTGTTATTAATTCTAAAATATCTATAGCGTTAGTAAAACCATGAATTTGAGCAAAAGTAAATTCTATTGACCATTTAGTATTAATTCCTCTTGCTTCTAAAGGATTTGCATGTGCCATTCCAGTTATAACCAAATCGGGTTGTATTTCTCTTATCCGATCTAATTGATTATAATTATCAGGTTTTTCTACAATTGTCGGTATCGGACTATTCATTTTTTTACAAGTTTCTTCTAATAAAATTAATTCTGCATTTTGATATCTTTTATCCATATAAGGAATTCCGATTTCAACAACAGTCATACCACAACGAATTAAAAATCTTGCTAGTGAAACTTCTAATAAATTATCACCCATAAAAAAAACACTTTTACCTTTTATAAGATCAATATAAGGTTGTAATGTATTCCAAATTTGAAGTTCACGTTCTTCTAAACCTGTAGGTTGTATTTCAAAAACAGAACAAATTTTTTCGAGCCAAGCTCTTGTACCATCTGGTCCTATTGGAAAAGGGGCACTAATAAGTTTACATCTCTTTCGTCGCATTAATGTTGTAGCTGTTCGACTTAAATAAGGATTAATACCACATACAAAATCACCTTCTTTTATATTAGGAATTTCAATATAACGCTTTGCTGGTAACCAACCTGAAATAACAATTCCTTGTTTTTTCAATTCTAAAGACAATTGATTTACTACAGATTCTGGGATTGATCCAAATAAAATTAAAGGAGGATGTGTACTTTCAATTATATTTTTATCTAATTTTTTTTCTCCTAACGAATTTTTAAGAAAATTATGTTTTTCAACATTACGTTGAGCTAAAGCTGCTAATACTGTATCTTCTCCTTGAGTAAAAGCATAATCTAATCCATTTGCACGCGCAACAATAATAGGTAAACCTATTTCAACTTCTAATTTTGGTGCAATACCTTCTAAATCCATTTTAATAATTTCAGTAGTACAAGTCCCAATCCAAAAAATAACGCTTGGATTTCTATCTTGTTGAATTTGTAAACATAACCGTTTTAATTCTTGATAGTCATTTAATTGAGCTGAAATATCCCCTTCTTCTAATTCAGCCATTGCATAACGAGGTTCAGCAAAAATCATAACTCCTAAAGCATTTTGAAGAAAATATCCACAAGTTTTAGTACCTATAACTAAAAAAAAACTATCTTCAATTTTTTGATATAACCACGCTACACAACTTATAGGACAAAAAGTATGATAATTTCCTGTTTCACATTCAAAACTAATTTGGTGATTTATTGTTTGTTTTGTTAATGATTTCATAATTGTCATATTAATTAAATTAATTTTGTATGATTTCTTCTAAAAGACTAAAATCGTTAATTTTTTGATTTTCTGTTGTAGGATTTAAATAAAAATCTGAAAGTAAACTAAATAATTCTCTATCTGCTGCTTCTTTTGGAATAACTCCTTCAGGATTTGCGATTAATTGATCTGCTATATTAAGATAATAATCACAAACATATTCAAGGGAATTATCAAATTCAGCCATTTCAAATAATGTTTTTCCTTTTACTCTTGATACACGAATATCTTCTATAAGAGGTAATACTTCTAAAACAGGCATTGGAACAGTATCAATATATTTATTAATTAAATCTCTAGTTGATGTTCTATTTCCAATTAATCCAGCTAATCTAAGTGTATGTGTTCTAGCTTTTTCTCGTACTGAAGCAGCAATTCGATTTGCAGCAAAAAGAGCATCAAATCCATTATCTGTTACAATAAGACAATAATCTGCATAATTTAATGGGGCAGCAAATCCTCCACAAACAACATCACCTAAAACATCAAATAAAATTACATCATATTCATCAAATGCATTAAGTTCTTTTAATAATTTAACCGTTTCTCCTACAACATAACCACCACAACCAGCACCAGCAGGAGGCCCTCCTGCTTCAACACAATCAACCGCACCATAGCCTTTATAAATTACATCTTCTGGCCAAACATCCTCATAATGATAATCTTTAGCCTGTAAAGTATCAATAATCGTTGGAATTAAAAATCCAGTTAAAGTAAAAGTACTGTCGTGTTTTGGATCACAGCCTATTTGTAAAATTTTTTTTCCTCTACGCGATAAAGCAACTGAAATATTACAACTTGTTGTTGATTTCCCGATTCCACCTTTACCATATACTGCTAATTTCATATTATTAATTATTTAATTACATTTTTACTCTTACTATATTAGTAAAATTACTAGTAAATAATACTATATATTATTTTTAGTTAAATGATTAACTTTTTAAAACTAATATATAATTTATTAATAAATTAAAGTCTAATCTAAAAAATTTAATAATAACAAGTAACTTAAATTACATATTATTATTTTTAATAAAAAGTATTATTCAATAAAATTTTAACTAAAAAACAAAAATAGTTAAAAATAACTTAAAAGGAGTTTAATATGTTTTTAGATAATTATCAAAATTTATTATCAAATTTTTGTTTTCTTTGTCTTTTTTTATCCATGATTTTCTATTTAACTTCACTTATATTTCCTAAATTTAAAATAGGATGTCAAATAGGAAAAAGTACTGCTATTTTAGCCAATTTAACTCTTTTTCTTTTATTAAGTGGTCGTTGGATTTCTCACTCATATTTTCCTTTAAGTAATTTATATGAATCATTATTATTCTTATCTTGGACTTTATTATTTATACAATTAATATTAGAATATAAAACATCAAGTAAAATATTTGGACCTATAATAATTCCAATTGTTCTTTTAATCAATGGTTTTAGTAATTTAAGTTTACCTATAGAAATGCAAAAAGCTACACCTTTAGTACCTGCTTTACAATCAAATTGGTTAATGATGCACGTAAGTTTAATGCTTTTAAGTTATGCCACATTAATTACTGGTTCATTATTATCTATTTTATTTATATTATTATCTTTAAAACAATCTTTATTAAAAAATGAGAACCAGATTTATCTTATAAAAAAAAATCTTTTATCTTTAAAAATAAATAATAAAAATTCAATTTTAATTACTTCAAAATTTTTAGAAAATATGGATAATCTTAGTTATAGAATTATAAGTTTAGGATTTCCTTTTTTAACAATAGGAATTATATCAGGTGCTATTTGGGCTAATGAAGCTTGGGGATCATATTGGAGTTGGGATCCAAAAGAAACATGGGCTTTAATCACATGGTTAATATTTGCTGCATATTTACATGCTCGAATTATTAAAGGATGGGAAGGTATTAAACCTTCGATTTTAAGTACAATTGGATTTTTTATGATTTGGATTTGTTATTTAGGAGTTAATTTTTTAGGACAAGGCTTACATAGTTATGGATGGATGACTTAATTCTCTGTTTTTAGATATTAACTAAAAAAAACACAAATTATAATTATTTAACAATTTTTTAAATCAAAATGAATAATAGAAGAAATTTAGAATTATCAACAATAAAATCTTTAAGTTTAAAACAAGAATATGAAAATACTAAAATTCAACGTGTAATTGACATTTTAGAAGAAGAATTAGTTGGATTAATTCCAGTAAAAACTAGAATTCGTGAAATTGCTGCTTTATTAATAATAGATCGTTTACGTAAAAAAGTAGATCTAACGTCAAATAGTCCTGGTTTAAATATGTCTTTTACTGGAAGTCCTGGAACAGGAAAAACAACAGTAGCTTTACGTATGGCTGATATATTATATAAATTAGGATATTGTAAAAAAGGTCATATGTTAACAGTAACAAGAGATGATTTAGTTGGTCAATACATAGGGCATACAGCCCCAAAAACAAAAAAAATTTTAAAAAAAGCTATGGGTGGTATTCTTTTTATTGATGAAGCTTATTATTTATATAAACCTGATAATGAAAGAGACTATGGTGCTGAAGCAATTGAAATATTACTTCAAGTAATGGAAAATCAACGTGATAATTTAATTGTAATTTTAGCTGGATATAAAGATCGAATGGAAAAATTTTATGAATCTAATCCAGGATTATCTTCACGTATTTCAAATCATGTAGATTTTCCAAATTATACCGCAGAAGAACTTTTAGTTATTGGAAAAATAATGTTAGAAGAACAACAATATCAATTTGTACCTGAAGCAGAAATAGCTTTTTTAGATTATATTAAAAAAAGAAAAGAACAACCTTTATTTGCTAATGCGCGAAGCGTAAAAAATGCTTTAGATCGTGCTAGAATGCGACATGCTAATCGTATTTTTGAAAATGGTAATAGAATATTAACAAAAGCTGATTTAGTAAATATTACTGTAGAAGATATTAAACAAAGTCGTGTATTTACTTTATAATGTATAATATTTAAAGTAAATAATTAAGTATTATTAAATATTTTACTAAAATTTGTTAGGAGAAATTTTTATGTTAACCTTAAAGATTCTTGTTTATATTACTGTTTCTTTTTTTAGTTCTCTTTTTATTTTTGGATTTTTATCTAATGACCCATCTCGAAATCCAAATCGTAAAGATTTAGAATAAAACACTTCTATAGAATATAAATTCTATTTATATTTTTATAGAGAGAGCATGTAACTCAACGGATAGAGTATCAGATTCCGGTTTTGAATGTTGAAGGTTCGATTCCTTCCATGCTCAATGATTAAATATAACTATTTTTTAAAAAATTATAAATTCATATGCATCCGTGGCCGAGCGGTTGATGGCAACGGGCTCATAATCCGTTTTCCTTTGGAACACCACTGGTTCAAATCCAGTCGGATGCAAAATTTCATTTAGTTAAATTTTTGTTTTAATCTAATTGCTTTTCCATGTAAAGTACGTAAATAATAAAGTTTAGAACGTCGAATTTTTGATGATTTTATTCTTTCAATAGATACAAGTTTTGGTGAATGAATTAAAAAAGTTCTTTCAATACCAATTCCACGAAAAACTTTACGAATTGTTATCATTTTATTAATTCCTGTATTTTTTTGAGAAATAATAATACCTTCATAAAATTGTGTTCTTTCTTTATTTCCTTCTTTAATTAAGAAACCTATTTTTATATTATCACCTACAAATAAGTTTGGTATTGTTATTTTTAAATAAGGTTTTTCAATTATTGCAAGAAGTTTTTCTGGATTTATAATTATTGTATAATCGTTCATAAAATTTTATTGAAAAAAAAATTTAAATATAATAATGAATATGTATATATCTTTATTATATAGAAGAATAATAAATAAAATTTAATTATTCACAAATAAAATACAATTATAAATAAATAAAATACAATTATAAATAAACAAGTATAATTATTAATAAAGAAAGTATAATTATTAATAAAGAAAGTATAATTATTAATAAAGAAAGTATAATTATTAATAAAGAAAGTATAATTATTAATAAAGAAAGTATAATTATTAATAAAGAAAGTATAATTATTAATAAAGAAAGTATAATTATTTGGTGAATAGAAAGTAGTCTCTAAAATATATTCTATATATTATTTTTTATATATAAAATAATATATAATATAAATATAAATAATAAAACTATAAAAATTTAATATGTTTGATCGTTTCACAGAAAAGGCACTCCAAGCAATTATTTTAGGTCAGGAAGAATCACGAAGATTAGGTCATAATTTTGTTGGTACAGAACAAATTTTATTAGGATTAATCGGAGAAAATACAGGAGTAGCTTATAGAGCTTTAAAATCTTTTCGAGTTACATTAAAAGATGCTCGTCTTGAAGTAGAAAGAATGCTTGGTCGAGGACGAGGAACAACGTTCCCTGCTGGAGAAATACCTTTTACACCACGTGCAAAAAAAATATTAGAAATGTCAATGGAACAGGGTCGTAAATATAACCATAGTTATATTAATACAGAACATTTATTATTAGCTATTATCGAAGATACTAATGGAGCAGCTAATAATATTTTAATACAATTAGGTGTTAATCTATTACGACTTAAAACTAAAGTATTAGAACTTATGGGAGAAATAGTAGAAGCAACTGCAACGTTACTTACATCACCTCCTAAATCAAATGATAAAAATAAAAAAGTAGGCGAAATATTTGTTTTACATGGTCAAAACCAAACAGATGAAGATGGTGTTATAAAAAGACCGACTTTAGAAGAATTTACTACAAATTTAACTGATGCTGCTTTAAAAGGAAACCTAGATCCAGTAATTGGCCGTGAAAAAGAAATTGAACGTGTAATTCAAATTTTATCAAGACGACGTAAAAATAATCCTATTTTAATTGGAGAACCTGGAGTAGGAAAGACAGCTGTTGCAGAAGGATTAGCTCAAAGAATTGTTCAAAAAGAAGCACCAGCTACTTTACACGATAAAAAAATTATTGTTTTAGATGTAGGGTTATTATTAGCAGGAACAAAATATCGAGGTGAATTTGAAGAACGGTTAAAACGAATTGTAGAAGAAATTCAATCTTCAGATGATATTATTATTGTAATTGATGAAGTACATACTTTAATAGGTGCTGGTGCTTCAGAAGGAGCTTTAGATGCAGCTAATATATTAAAACCTGTTTTAGCTAGAGGTGAATTACAATGTATAGGAGCTACAACATTAGATGAGTATCGGCAACATATTGAAAAAGATGCTGCTTTAGAACGTCGTTTTCAACCTGTTCAGGTTGATGAACCTAGTATTACTGAGACTATAGAAATTTTAAAAGGTTTAAGACAACGTTATGAACATCATCATCAATTAACTATCAGTACAGCAGCATTAGTAGCAGCTGCAAATTTAGGAGCACAATATATAGCAGATCGTTTTTTACCTGATAAAGCAATTGATTTAATAGATGAAGCAGGTTCAAGAGTACGATTAAATAATTATTATGTACCTGAATCTGCTAGAGAATTGGATAAAGAATTACGTGAAATATTACAAGCAAAAGATGATGCCGTTCGTGCTCAAAATTTTGAAAAAGCAGGTGAATTACGTGATCGAGAAATGGAAACTCGATCAATGATTACTGCTATAATTAAAAGTCAAAAATTAATTAAAAAACCTGTAAATGTAGAAAAACCTACTGTAGAAGAAGAAGATATAGCTCATGTCGTAGGTGCCTGGACAGGTATTCCTGTTAATAAAATAACAAAAAATGAAACGGCAAAACTTTTAGATATGGAAAATATTTTACATCAACGTGTTGTTGGACAAAGTCAAGCTGTTACAGCAGTATCACGAGCAATAAGAAGAGCGCGTGTCGGATTAAGAAATCCAAATCGACCTATAGCAAGTTTTTTATTTGCAGGACCTACAGGAGTAGGTAAAACTGAATTAACAAAAGCTTTAGCTTCTTACTTTTTTGGATCAGAAGATTCTATGATTCGTTTAGATATGTCAGAATATATGGAAAAACATACGGTAGCCAAATTAATTGGTTCACCACCAGGTTATATTGGATATAATGAAGGAGGACAATTAACAGAAGCTGTTCGCCGTAAACCTTATACTGTAATATTATTTGATGAAGTTGAAAAAGGTCATCCTGATATTTTTAATTTACTTTTACAAATTTTAGAAGATGGACGACTTACTGATTCTAAAGGTCGTGTTATAAATTTTAAAAATACAATTATTATTATGACTTCAAATTTAGGATCTAGTGCAATAGAACAACAAAGTCGATTAGAAGAAGATCTTGGATTTGATGCTATAACTAATATTGAAGAAACTCGATATTCAATGCTTTGTAATTTAGTTAATGAAGAGTTAAAAGAATTTTTTAGACCTGAGTTTTTAAATCGTATTGATGAAATGATTGTATTTCAACAATTAACTAAAGATGAAATTGAAGATATTGCAAAAATTATGATAAATGATTTAGTTAAAAGAAGTGAACAACAAAAATTAGAATTAGAAGTTTCAGATAAAGTTAAAAATAAATTAATCGAAGAAGGATATAATCCTGCATATGGTGCACGACCATTGCGTCGTGCCGTTATGCGATTAATTGAAGATAATATTGCATCAAAATTTTTAGAAGAATCACCGGAAGATCAAGTTCGAATTTTTGTTGATGTTAATGAATTTGGAGAAATAGTAGTAACTTTAGGACCATTACAAAATACTAAATCAAATGCAATTAAAGAAAATGATGTATCATTTGATTAATATTTATTTTAATTTAAAAATAAGATATAATTATAATAAAATATTTACAAAAAAAAAGGTTGTAGGAAAAAATGATTCAATTAGATATAAATAATGATCTTGAATCCTTACAGTTAAAAGCAAGTTTAATAATTCGAGATATGCAATTTTCTCACGAAAATGCTCAAAAATTAAAAGAACTTATATTAGCTGAAAATATGGATACTGTTGATTTTATAAGAGAATTTAATGCCATTGTACGAACATCTAAATCTCACCATTGGAAGATAGCAATTTTATTGAATAATTTAAAAGAACGATATATTCATGAACTTGAATTAATTTCTTGGACACCAATTATATTAATTTGTTTGGGTTTAATTTTATTATTGTTTTTAATAAAAAAGTTTAAACTTAAAAAAGTAATAAAAAAATCAATAAGAAAATTTTTTAAAATAAGTTTGAATTTGATAGAACGGATTGGTGCTTTATTTGCTTATTTTGTGCCGTTAGTAAGTATTTATGCTGCTTATGTACCAAGATTAATAGGTAGTTATCCATATTTAAATTTTATTTTCCCAGAATTTTTACGTGATTCCGTAGATTTTTATATAAGATATCCTTGGGTTTTTAATTATATTTATTTTTTTGGTATGATGTATGGGGTTATGTTATTTAAAAAACCTAAACCTCGGTTTATTAGATTTCATTTAGTTAGAGGTTTGATGTTATTTGCTTTTCAAGGTATACCAGATGCTTGTGTTAAAGCTTTTCAATCATCAGAATCTTTAACTCAAGATCAAATTGTAAGTACAAATTTATGTTTATTTGCGATAAATTTATCTTGGATTTTACCGTGTATATATCAAGCAATAACACATACTTATCCTAGAAGTAGTTTTATAAGAGATGCAGTTGAAATTAATGTTGGACGTGATAAAGATGATGGATTTAAATGGTGGAATAGATAAAAAATTAAACAAATCGAGATAAAGTTAAATTCAACATCGAAATGGCAAAAATAGAAAAGGCTTTTATTAATTATTAAAAGCCTTTTCTATTTTTGCCATTTCGATGTTGAATTTAACTTTATCTCGATTTGTTTTTCCTCCAAAAATTCCTATAGAATTAAATTCTAATAACCAAAATTCAGAAAAAGATCCATAACTTATAAAACTACTTACAATTAAACTTACAAATCCTACATAAATTATTTTAATACCTGGATCCGATTTAATTTGTAATCCAGTAGAAAATATTAACTCTATTAATTTTATAGAAATATCGTTATTAAAATTTAATATTTGTCCTAAACTAAGTGTTTGAATAAATCGAACTTGTTGATCATATAAATCAATTTTTCCTTGAGCTGTATTTATAACTAAAATAAAACCTTGATTTTTAGATATATTAATTGGAAACCAACTAACCCATAATTTTGAAGATTGATTTGAACTTTTAAAAACAGGTAATTGTACTATTTTTGTTGTATTAGAAACTTTTATCCGAATTCCTAGAATACCCCAATCTGTTTGATATATAGTTAATTCTTTAAATAAAAAAGGATTATTTACAGAAATCGTCTTTCTTTTAATTTCATAACCATTTCCAGATAATATAGAAATATCAGTATAAAATTGTTTAATTAAACCTAATTTATTAAAATTAATCCAAAATTCATTAATTCTAAAAGTTTGTTGTCTAACTTTAGCCAAATTACCAATTTTTACTAAATTTTGAATATGAAATATTTCACTTTTAGGAATAAACTCTTGTGCAGTAAATCCTTCTACTGCTCCTAAAATACTTCCAATTAAAATAAGTATAATGCTTAAATGAACAATAACAGGTCCTATTCTACCTATTAAACCTTTATATCCATAAAATCCAGTTTGTCTTTGACAAATTGAATAATTATTATTAATAAGTTGATAACATAACTGACTACTATAAAATAATTTAAAATTAAATTTATAATTTAATTTATTAAATTGACTTTTATAAGTATAGAAATAATAACGTCGAGCAAATTTCAAAACTGGAAATTGTTGAAAAAAAGTGCAAGAAAGTAAAGTAATTCCAAAAATTAAAAGTAAAAAATAAAACCACCAACAACTATAAATATGTGTTAAACCTAAATAATCAAAATAAGTCCAAATAGGTTTATTAAAAAATAAACTTTTATATGTATTTTTATAGAATTCTATTGATTTATCTTGTTCAATTATCGAACCAAGACTACTAAAAAAAGCAATAAGAAGTAAAAGAAAAATAGCAAATTTTAAATTAGCAAAATATTTAATAAATTTTTTCATATAAATAAAATTTATTAATGACATATTAAAAATTAATATGTCATTAATATTATTCTAATTCTATTAATTATCTTCTTTATCCCATTCTGTTGCTTGACTTAGAACAAAACTAGCTACATCTTCAATATCCTCCTCAGTTAATCTAGTCCCAAATGCTGGCATAGAACTTTTACCATTTGTTACTTGAGTTATTATTTTTTCAGAACTATACATATCATTTTCTTTTAATGCTTTAATACCTAAAGTTTTACTCCTGTCAATAACATTTTTTCCTCCAGCATGACATCCTACACAATTAGCTGAAAAAATAGTTTGGCCATTATTTATATCAGCAGCTAAAAGTGGACTAGAAGAACTCTGTATTAAAAAAGTACTTATTAAAATTGAGATAATATAATTTTTCATATTGAATTGAAGAAAATAGATATATATTTAGAATAAAATTTTTTTTATTTCATTTTATAAAATTTTAATAGTATATTTTTCCACCACCCCATTTTTCTGAGACAATTTTAGGCTCTATTAAAATATGTCCTGCAATAGCCACTAAATCATCTTCACTTAAACTACGCATTTTAGGAAAAATATCTGCACTTTTAATACTTGGGTGAATTTCAGCAATAGATTCTAAACCATCATAAGTTGTAGGATTTTTCATATAATCGACTAATCCATCAATATTAGCTCTATTTGGAGTAGCTAAACTTAATGCTTCAAGATCTAAACCTAGATTAGGATTAGTTTTTGTAATCCCTCCTGTATGACATGTACTACAAGTAGCTAAAAATAATCTTTTACCACGCTTTACCTGTTCAGGCGATAAAACTATTGTTTTTGAAGAATTATCTTGTGCAACTGTTCGTGTCGCTTCATCTAATTCTATTGCTAATACTTGACTATTTAAAAAATTCCAACAAAATAAAGAAATAATAAGCCCAAGACTAAAAAATTTTTTTAACATAAGTTTTTTTAAATAAATGTTTTTATAATAGTGAAACCAAGAATATTATAGATAATAATAGATATTTATTTCTCTAATTCTGAATATTCAGTTGTAGCATTAATAATTTGATCTTTAATTTTTTTTGCTACTAAACCTCTTAATCTAATATTTTCCCATCCAGCAGCAAGACTTATAGCTAATATAAGCACTTGACTAAATAATAAAATAGGATCTAATCGCCATCCGTGAATAATCAAAATACAACTATAGATTAATCCAAGTGTAGTAAAAAATATATCTTCATCACGTGATAACTCAGGTCGAACAATTCTTACTAAATATAAAAGTGTAACTCCTATAACAAATAAGAACCCTAGAATTAAATTAGTTCCAAATCCAATATTTATCATTTATTTTATTTATGAACGTTTTAAAATATCTTTTTTACTTACAAAAACTAATGCAACAGTAATAGGTAGTATTACGACTATACTTCCTATTACTAAACTTAATAAAAAATTAGATAAAGATCCAGTCATATTGTAAAATATATATTAAATTTAAAGTATTTTTTTATTTGATATAAGAATTCAAAATTATAATAATTCCACATTGCGCGATTGAAATATTTTATTATTCAAGTTTTGTATAAAAAAGATTTTAATTATTAGAAAGTAATATTTAATAAAAGAAGATAAGCAAATCCAGCTCCTCCAAAAGCACCTACTGAAAAACCCGATGTAAATTGAGACCAACCTTCTTTTGTTAATAAATCTTGATTTGTTATTTTTAAAGAAGCTTTTGGTGATTCTTGAAAACTTGCTTTTCCATAAATAACTAAACAAAGAACTAAAATAATTATTAATCCTAAAGCTGAAACGAATCCGCTTAAAAGAGCAACTTCCGAATTTCTTAATGGTCCTAATTTCTCAAAAGGTCCTACTAATAAATAACCGTGAGCCATTCCTACTTCTAGCCCACGAAATAGTGGAGAAAGATTCTCACGATATATTGGTAAATTTCCTAAAAATGTTTTTGTAATTAAAGATGTAGTAATAGGTGTCGATAAATGTCCTACAAAAGGATCATTATTATAGGGTTTGATAAAATTTGCCATAACCATCTAACCTTATTTGATAAATTATAAAAATTTTTAAATTTTTAAAAAAGAATAATATTAAGCTTAAAAATTTTTATTTTAATATTATATTTTTTAGCTTTTAGTGTATAATAATATACTATATCATTTCTTATAAAAATTAAACGTGAGGATATCTAATGAATACGTTTATGAATTACTTTCTACTTTTAAGTTTTGCCTTTGCTTTTTCTTTAGGATTATCTTTAGGATTAAAAGCCATTAAATTAATTTAATGGCTTTTAATCCTAAAGATAATATTGATAAATATAAGTTTTTACCATCAATTGAGAAGTTAAAACGATAATTTATGAATCATAAAATAAAAAATTTAATTCGACGCGATATTATTTTGGGATCTAGAAGATTTAGTAATTATTTTTGGGCTTTAATATTAGCAATAGGTGGATTAGGTTTTTTACTTGCTGGATTTTCTAGTTATTCAAAAATAAATTTACTTTATTTTGCTAATCCTACAGAACTAATATTTATACCACAAGGTATTGTTATGACTTTTTATGGAGTTGTAGCTATTAGTTTAAGTTTTTATATAACTTTAACAATTATATGGGATGTTGGTGCAGGTTATAATGAATTTAATAAAGTAGACGAATTAGTTCGAATCATGAGAAAAGGTTTTCCAGGAAAAAATAGACAAATATTATTAGTTTATCCTTTTAATAATATTAAAAGTATTAAATTAACTATTCAAGATGGAATAAATCCAAAGCGTCTTCTTTTTTTATGTACTAAAGATCAACGTCAAATACCTTTAAATCAAGTGGAACAACCTCGTTCTTTGTTAGAATTAGAAACGCAAGCTTCTGAATTAGCTAAATTTTTAGAAGTTAATTTAGAAGGGTTATAAACTCATTAGGATTAATGAGTTTATATAGAATAAAAATTTTTTATTATTTAATAAAATATGCTTCATCTCAAAGATGCGGGCATAGTTTAGTGGTAAAATATTAGCCTTCCAAGCTAAATATGCGGGTTCGATTCCCGCTGCCCGCTTTATTTTCAATAATTTATATTTTTGGAATGAGAAATAATAAAAATATACTCAAAATTGAAAATGGAGATAATAAGATATTATGTCTGGTGGTTCTACAGGTGAACGTCCTTTTTCAGATATTATTACAAGTGTAAGATATTGGATTATACATAGTATTACAATTCCTTCTTTATTTGTTTCTGGGTGGCTTTTCGTTAGCACTGGATTAGTTTATGATATTTTCGGAACACCACGTCCGAATGAATATTTTACGCAAGAACGTCAACAAGTTCCATTAGTTAATGATCGTTTTAGTGCAAAAGAAGAACTAGAAGATTTAATCAAAGGATTATAAAAGATAACAATTATGACTAAAAATACAAATCAACCAGTAGCATATCCAATTTTTACTTTTAGATGGCTAGCTATTCATGGTTTAGCTGTACCAACAATATTTTTTTTAGGTGCAATTACTTCAATGCAATTTATTCAACGTTAGGAGGTTTAATTATGACAGGTCCAAATCCCAATAAACAACCCGTTGAATTAAATCGTACTTCCTTATATTGGGGATTAGTTTTAATTTTTGTTTTAGCAGTACTTTTTTCAAGTTATTTCTTTAACTAAAATATAAATAAATTTTTTTGATAGGAGCTAAATAAATAGATATATGACAGGTACAGGAAGAATCCCACTTTGGTTAATAGCACTTATTGGCGGTTTAGGCGTTTTAGCCGTTGTAGGTAGTTTTATTTTTGGTGCTTATTCTGGTTTAGGTTCATCATTATAACTTTTTAGAGAAAGTTATTTAATTTTAATAAAACTTCCGCAGTCTTATTAAAATTAATTTAAAGAATTGTAAATTTATTCGATATCGTCTTTTTCAATATATACAAACAATAAAGCCATAGAAATACCTGGAAAAACAATACCTACTAATGGAACTAAAATTGAAGGGAGATATGAAATTGTCATACTTTTATTTTTTAATAAAAGAATATTCTTAAAAATTACAGTAAATTTAAATAAAGGAAAAATTTATGGCTCTTTTAAAAAATGAAAAAGTTATTCCAGAAAATTTAAAAATTATGCACAAATTTTCTGAAATTTATACTAAAAGGACGAATACATTCTTCTGTATTGATCAATCTATTACGGCAATAGTTATTGTAGGTTTAACAAAGCATAAAAATATTTATGGTGCTCCTTTATGCCCTTGTCGTCATTATGAAAACAAAAATGTTGAAGTTAATTCTGCTTATTGGAATTGTCCTTGTGTTCCGATGCAAGAACGAAAAGAATGTCATTGTATGTTATTTCTGACTAAAGATAATGAGTTTGTTTCAACAAAACAATTAATTCAAACAGAAATTTTAGAACAATATTATTAATTTTTTTCTTTTAAATTAATAATATTATAAATTACCTTTTTTAAAGGCAATTAAAACAATTGCTATAGGTCCTGCTAATAAAATTGCAGTAGCAGATAATAACTGAGCGATAACTTGCCAATTCATAAATTTGAATAAAATTAAAAAAATTCTATTAAAATCTTACAATAAAATTTTATTGTTTATTTTTTATTTTAACTTCAAAACTAACTTTTTAATATTTCATCTTACTCGTTATTATAAAAATTATTTGCAATAATTTTCTTATCAATGTACAATAGGTACATACATGGGTTGCTAACTCAACGGTAGAGTACTCGGCTTTTAACCGAATAGTTCTGGGTTCGAATCCCAGGTAACCCATAAATATTATTTTAATTTATTATCTTATGAAAAAATTAAGATTGAATTATAACTAACTTATAAGCCTATTTGATTACCACGACGATATTGTAAATAAGCTGCAATAAATAAACCAATTATAGTAACAGGAACAATACCAAGAACAATACCAAAAAGAAGTGGTTCTATCATATATTAAAGTTTAGATTAGTATTGTAAAAAAATCTTAAAATATTTAAATAGAATTATATTTTAGCGAAAACCTACTGCAGCTTGCCATACAAAAGCAAGTAATAGAAAAAAAATAGGAATAATTGGAAGTATATCAATAATAGGACTAAAAATTGCATAAGCTTCAGGTAATTTTGTTAATAAAATTCCTTCCATATTTTGTAATTTCTTCTAAAAAGACTTGAATTTCAAATTCAAGTAAATTAACATTTTAGACATTTATATATATAGAAAATACATATCTTTGTCAGGATAATTTTAATCTTAATAGAAATCATATAGCTCAAATTTATAAAATTTGAGCTATATGATTTCTATTAAGATTAAAATTATATTATATAGTATAATGATATAGAATAAATTTGGAGAAAAATATATGCTAATTGTTATACAAATATTAACGAGTTTGTTTATTTTATTATCACTAGGTTTAATTATTACAGTACCTGTGACATTAGCTACTCCAGGTCAATGGGAAATATCTAAAGATAATATTTTTAAATCTGCAACTTTATGGACTACTTTTATTTTTTTAATTACTTTCGCCAACACCTTTGTTAAATAAAATTGTCAACTGATTCAAAATTTAGTCGAATTAATTTTGAATCAGTTGACAATTTTATTTAACAAAGATACTAAATGTAAGTAGTATTTGCGGGTGTAGCTCAGTGGTAGAGCGCAACCTTGCCAAGGTTGATGCCGCGCGTTCGAGTCGCGTCACCCGCTTTTTAACTAGATTTATTTATTTAAAAGAAATATTTATAAAAATATTCTACGTATAATATGACAATACAAAATTTAAATATTAAAGATAAAAAATTAAAAATTCATAATAAAGAATTTAATTCGAGACTTATGTTAGGTACAGGTAAATTTAAAACATTATTTGATATGCAAGATAGTATTAAATTTAGTCAAACTGAAATTGTTACTGTGGCTATTCGTCGATTAAATTCTGAACAATTGCTAAAAAAATCTAATTTAATTACGTCTTTAGACTGGAATAAATTATGGTTGTTACCAAATACAGCTGGAGCAAAAACTGCTGAAGAAGCTATACGTCTAGCTTGTTTAGGACGAGAATTAACAAAAAAAATAGGTCAAAAAGAAAATAATTTTGTTAAACTTGAAGTTATTTCTGATCCAAAATATTTATTACCTGATCCGATTGGTACAATTAAAGCTGCAAAATTTTTAGTTCAAAAAGGTTTTTGTGTTCTTCCTTATATATGTCCAGATCCTATGCTTGCTAAACATTTAGAAGATATTGGTTGTGCTACAGTAATGCCTTTTGGTTCACCGATTGGATCTGGTCAAGGTATTCAAAATATTTTAAATTTAAAAATTATAATAGAAAATTCTAAAATTCCTGTTATAATTGATGCTGGTATTGCTACTGCAAGTGAAGCAGCTTTTGCTATGGAATTAGGAGCTGATGGTGTGCTTGTTAATACTGCCATAGCTCAATCTCAAAAACCTAAACAAATGGCTATTGCAATGCAATTAGGGGTTCAAGGAGGACGATTTTCTTATTTATCAGGACGTATACCCTCAACTAAATTTGCTAATGCCAGTTCTCCAGTTCAAGGTACCAAATTTCTATACTTATAAAGTATAATTACTGTTGATATAAAGACACTACTATGAATTCTCTAATTAATAATTCTGATAATTTAATTTTAAATTTATGTCACATTCTATAAAAATTTATAATACTTGTATTGGTTGTACACAATGTGTTCGTGCCTGTCCCACTGATGTTCTAGAAATGGTTCCATGGGATGGTTGTAAAGCTGGTCAAATTGCTTCAGCGCCTAGATATGAAGATTGTGTTGGTTGTAAAAGATGTGAAAGTGCTTGTCCCACTGATTTTTTATCAGTACGTATTTATTTAAGAGGTGAAACAACTCGGAGTATGGGATTAGCATATTAATTAAATAATTTTTCAGAATCTATAAATTTTAGATTTTGAAAATTTATTTAATTTAAAAATTAAATAAAAAAAGAATAAAAAGAAATGACAAAAAAAATACTATATCAAGAAAAAGCACGACAAGCTCTTGAACGTGGAATGGAAATTATGGCTGAAGCTGTAGCTGTCACTCTAGGACCAAAAGGAAGAAATGTGGTTTTAGAAAAAAAATATGGTGGTCCTCAAATTATCAATGATGGTGTAACTATTGCAAAAGAAGTAGAACTTTCTGATCGTATTGAAAATACAGGAGTTTCTTTACTTCGACAAGCAGCTTCTAAAACAAATGATGTTGCTGGAGATGGTACAACTACTGCAACAGTATTAGCCTATGCTATTGTAAATCAAGGAATGAAAAATGTTGCAGCAGGAGCAAATCCTATTTCAGTAAAAATAGGTATTGAAAAAGCAACAAAATATTTAACAAATCAAATTCTTAATTGTTCCCGTCCTATTGAAAATAATAAAGCTATTATTCAAATAGCTTCGATTTCTGCTGGTAATGATTCAGAAATTGGAAATATGATTGCAGATGCCTTAGAACAAGTTGGAAGAGATGGAATTATTTCTTTAGAAGAAGGAACGAGTATATCTACCGAACTTGAAATTACAGAAGGTATGCGTTTTGATAAAGGATTTATTTCACCTTATTTTGTTACCAATCCAGAACGAATAGAAGTTGAATATGAAAATTGTTTTATTTTAATTACAGATAAAAAAATAACTTTAGTTCAACAAGATTTAATTCCAATTTTAGAAAAAATTGCTCCAACAAAACGTCCTTTATTAATAATTAGTGAAGATATAGAAAAAGAAGCTTTAGCAACGTTAGTTTTAAATAAATTACGAAATATTGTTAATGTAGTTGCTGTTCGTGCACCAGGATTTGGAGATTCTAGAAAATCTTTACTTGAAGATATAGCAATTTTAACTGAAGGGACTTTAATTACTGAGGACACAGGTCTTAAATTAGAAAATATAAACTTAGAATTATTAGGAAAAGCTCGAAAAATACTTGTAAAGAAAGATAATACTACAATAGTTTCCCAAGGAAATAATAAAAATATTACTTTACGTTGTGAACAATTAAGAAAATTAATTTCTTCAACTGAATCACTTTATGAAAAAGAGAAATTACAAGATAGAGTTGCTAAATTAGCTGGTGGTATAGCAGTTATAAAAGTAGGTGCAGTTACTGAAACTGAAATGAAAGATAAAAAATTACGATTAGAAGATGCAATAAATGCTACAAAAGCAGCAGTTGAAGAAGGTATAGTTCCAGGTGGTGGAACTTTATTAGTTCATTTAGCAGAATCTTTAAAAAATTGGTCAAAAGCTAATTTAAAAGAAGATGAATTAGTTGGAGCATCAATTCTTGCGAAATCAATATTAGAACCTTTAAATCGTATATCTGAAAATGCAGGTAAAAACGGTTTAATGATTATAGAAACTGTTCAAAAAAATAATTTTGAATATGGTTATAATGCTTCATTAAATAAATTTGAAAATATGTTTGAAAGTGGTATTATTGATCCTGCCAAAGTTACTCGTTCTGCATTACAAAATGCTAGTTCTATTGCAGGTATGATTTTAACAACAGAATGTATTGTTGTAGATAACGATTAAAATAAAATTAATTATGAATTTAAGGAGAAAGTGGGATTCGAACCCACGGAACGTGTTAACGTTCATCTGATTTCAAATCAGACGCAATCGACCAACTCTGCCATCTCTCCAATTATAAAAACTTATTCCATTGATAAATCCATATTAATTTAGCATATAATCTTTGTCAAGTAAACAAAAAAGTTAATTCAACAAAGATTATACAAAAAATAAATATCAAATGATTAGAATAGTAACTATATTTTATTTTTAGCTTTGATATGTTTCTTGACCTGAAAATTTAACTGATATTGGGTTTGGATTTTTACCTATAGAAAAATTACGACTACCAACAGCTAATCGACCTACATTAACTTTTTCTGGAAAAACACCATCTTTAGGATGTAAAAATTGAACTTCCCCATTTGGAAAAATTCTATAAATTTTATAATCATTTATTTTAAATTTTTTTAACTGTGTACCTAAAGCTAAACATTGTTCTTTTCTAGCTAAATATAATAAGTTTTGATCATTTAACATTACTGCTGCTCCACCTGTGGGCATCTCAAATGTTTGTTCTTTAGAACTGGTCCAAGTTATAGCATATTTTTCCTCAACTTCAGCAGCACGAAGCCAACCACCTGTACTTCCACCAAATTTAGGAAAATAAGATTTTAAATTTAAATTCATAATTAATTATTAAAAAAGTATAGTAAATTTGATTAATTTAATTAAAGTTTATGCTATCTAAGGCTTGATAGCGGAGAGTGGATTTGAACCTCTGACCTTCGGGTTATGAGCCCAACGAGCTACCATGCTGCTCTACTCCGCTTCTACCTATTATATTTATAACATAAACAATCATTTTGTCAAGTCTAATTTTATAAAAATTAATTAAAAATTAAAATTAACAAAAAAGTTAACAATATTGAACAAGTATTAGTTAATACATTAACTATTTTTTTTATGATAGGTAAAACTTGATAAGTTTGAATTAATTTTTCTTGAAATAAAATACTTTTAGATTTTGTCCAAAACTTTCCATCATACCAACTAGATTCTTCATAAAAGATTATAGGATCATTTAAACGTTTTTTAATATATTGCCAACTTAAAAATAATCTAAGATGTATTAATAAAATAAAAATACAACTAATTATACTAGTTGTAATCAATAACTTTAAAAAAGACGAATTCAAATCTAAATAAAAAAAAGAAAATGAAAAGAATAAAATTAAAGATATGAAAAAAATCTTCAATATTTTTATTAGATAAGAAGATTCATTTAGTGACGAAGAATTTAAAAATTTAGATTCTCTTAATTTTAAATATTCAGTAATAGGTCTTTGTTCTATAGGAACAGGACACAATAATTTATAAGACATTTAATTAAAAAATATTCTTAATATATTTATAAATATATTTTTATAATAAATATAAAACCAATAAAAAAATATATACAAATTAAAATTTTAATTAAATTATCTATATTTTTTTCAGCACTTGAGGAACTTTCAAAAAATTTTAAAAACCCTATAATTTCTTGAAAACTTTGTTCATTTGGACTTCGAATTAAAATAAGTACAATAAGTAATATATTAATAAGAATCCAAATAAAATTAAGAAATGACATAGTTATTTTTTTATTTTATTAAACAATAATTTTATCTAAATCTAAAAATTATTCTCCTTGAACTCTAATTAATAAAAAACCAAGAGATAAACCTAAAATAACCATACCAAAACAAACTGTACTTATTTGAATAATTTCTTCTATCATAGACTCCTTTATAAAATCGTTATTTATTATAATCCATTTCGACCCCAGACTACAAGGGATATGGAAAAAGTAAATGATACCATAATTGTAGCCCAACCTAAGCTAATTAAATTCATAGTTTATAAATATGTAATTGTTCCAAATAATAACTTATAATATATTATTATATCTCAAAAGTTAATTTAATTTTTAATTTGTTTTAATATTTCATATATAAATTTTTACAAAAATAATTTTTTGCATAATATTAATTTTCTAATACGATTATTATAATGGTTAATTCAATCTCAAAAAATTCAAATTTAATATCAAAAACACCGGCTGAAGAAACATTATTAACTCCTCGATTTTATACTACTGATTTTGAAGAAATGGCAAATTTAGATATTTCTTCAAATATAGAAGAAATTAAAGCTATAAATGAAGAATTTAGAATTGATTATAATCAATATCATTTTATCAGAGATAAAGAATTTGTTAAATCATGGAAACATTTTGATGAAAAAACACGTTCTCTGTTTATTGAATTTTTAGAAAGATCTTGTACTGCTGAATTTTCTGGTTTTTTATTATATAAGGAACTTTCACGAAATTTAAAAACAACTAATCCTTTATTAGCTGAAGGTTTTGCATTTATGTCACGAGATGAAGCTCGTCATGCTGGTTTTTTAAATAAAGCTATGAGTGATTTTAATTTAAATTTAGATTTAGGTTTTTTAACTAAAAGTCGTAAATATACATTTTTTTCACCAAAATTTATTTTTTATGCCACTTATTTATCTGAAAAAATTGGTTATTGGCGTTATATTACAATTTATCGTTTTTTAGAAAAAAATCCAACTTATAGAGTTTATCCTATCTTTAGATTTTTTGAAAGTTGGTGTCAAGATGAAAATCGTCATGGAGATTTTTTTGCTGCAGTTTTAAAATCTCAACCACAATTACTTAATACTTGGAAAGCTAGATTTTGGTGTCGATTTTTTTTATTTTCAGTATTTACTACTATGTATCTTAATGATTTACAACGTTCAGATTTTTATGCAACAATTGGTCTTGATGCCAGAAAATTTGATATTCATGTTATTCGAAAAACAAATCAAAGTTCAAGTCGATTATTTCCAATAATTTTAGATGTGGATAATAAACATTTTTTTGATTATTTAGAAATTTGTGCACAAACTAATTTAAATTTAATTAATTTAAATAAATCTGAAACTTCAGTAATTGTTAAACTTATTAAAAAAATAATAAATTTAACAATTTTAATTTATTATTTAATAAAATTATTTTTATTAAAACCTATCGATTGTGAAAAGAATTGGAATAAAATTTATTAAACTTTTTATTAAATTTATTTGAAATAATACGTATGAATTCATGTTTTTTAACAGTACAAATTAGTTCTTTACCATTAGACTATTCTAAACAAAATGGTGTATCTTTTGTTAAATTTACAGGTTTATTAAGTAAATTACAAAAAAATAAAGGAGTGGATAATTTAGATATTTATATTTGGGGCACTTTAAGTGAAACTATGATTAAAAATTATCGAATTGGAGACTTTATTGTTATTGAAGGTATTTTAAGTTATAAATATACTTCTTTGTATAATAAACAAACTAAAAAACAAATGATTTTTACTATTTTTAATATATGTCCAGTTTTATTAGAAGCTTAAATAAATAAGACTTTTAATCAATCTATTAAAGATTGATTAAAAGTCTTATTTATTTTTTATATAAAATAGTTAATTTTTTTCTACCACGTATACGACGTTTATTAAGTATTTTTCGTCCAGTTTTTGTTTGCATACGAGCTCTAAAACCAGAAACGCGTATTATTTTTCTATTTGTACCATTTAAGGTTTGTTTTGTCATTTTTAAATATGAGAAATAACTTATTATTTTTTAATATAATACAACTTATTTTATTTTATAATTATTTAAATTTTTATTTATTAAATAATTTCAATAGTTAATAAACTATGAATAATCATATTTCGACATTCTTTAAAAGTATTTGTAAATAAAATAGAAGCTTGTTCTTCATACTTTATAAACGGATCTTTTTGAGCATATGCTTCCCATGTTACTGTATCTCTTAAAAAATTCATATTATCTAAATGTTTTGACCAATATAAATCAATATATTTTAAAACCAATAATTTTTCATATAATCGAAATATTTGAATATCATAGAACCAAAATTTGATTTCTAATATAAAATAAGAAGACCAAAATTGTTCATAAAGTTTTGTTTTATATTCATTAAATTCAATCAAAGGTTTATCTTGTTTTATTGAAAAATTAAATTTATAAAATAAATAATAAAAATAATTAGAACATTCAATTGAAGAATTATTATTATTATTTAATAATAATTCATAAATAATAGCTTCCCCAAATTCTAAAATAATAGTTCTAATATTAGAAGAAATTAAAATTTTTTTTCTAAAAGCATAGAAAATAGATCGTTGTTTATCTAAAACTTTATCATATTTATTAAGAGTTTTTCTTTGATCATAATAGAATCCCTCAACTTTTTGTTGAGCTGAATCTAAAGATTGAGATAAAAATTTAGATTCTAATGCTTCTTCACTCATTTGAAAAATTTTTAAAATTGTCTGGATTTTTTCTCCTCCAAAAATTTTTAATAAAGGATCATTAAGACTTAAAAAAAATCGAGAAGTACCCGGATCTCCTTGTCTTCCTGCACGACCTCTTAACTGATTATCTATTCGACGAGATTCATGTCGTTCAGTACCAATGACATATAATCCTCCAAGTTTTAAAACTTTTTCTTTTTCATTTAAACATTCCTGTTGATATTTTTTAAATAAAATTTTATATAAATTTAATATTAAATTTTCGAAATAATTAAGATTTTTATTTGGTATATTAATAACATTTAATAAAGTTTCAAAATTATATTGTAATGATATTAATGTATTTTTATGTTCTTTAATTTTTTCAAGTAAATTATTTATATTAGGTATTTCTTCAACTTTTTTATTTAAAAGTATAGATTGGAGTATAGTAATTGTTTTACTATACGCTTTAAATTCAGGATTACCACCTAATAAAACATCTGTTCCACGACCCGCCATATTAGTTGCAATTGTTACAGAACCTAAACAACCTGCTTGTGCAATAATTTCTGATTCACGTTTAATATTTTTAGGTTTAGCATTTAATAAAGCATGAGAAATATTTTTTTCAAGTAATAAAAAAGAAAGAGTTTCTGAATTTTGTATAGTAGTAGTACCAACTAAAACTGGACGACCTATTTTATACATTTCTTTGCATTCATTTGCTATAGCTTTCCATTTAGTAATTTCATCAATATAAATATTATCAGATAAATCTAATCTTCTTATTGGTTTAAAAGTAGGAAGAACAGAAACAGATAAATTATAAATATTTTCAAATTCAAGCTCTGCCGTTTTTGCTGTACCAGTCATTCCTGATATTTTTGGATATAAACGAAAAAAGTTTTGATATGTTATAGAAGCAATAGTTTCACTTCCTTCTGTATTATAAATATTTTCTTTAGATTCAATCGCATTATGTAAACCTTCGGCCCATTTTCGACCTTTTAATATTCTTCCAGTAAATTCATCTACTATAATAATTTCATTATTTTTTACAATATAGTGAATATCTTTCAAAAATAAAGTTTTTGCTTTTAATGCATTTAAAATAAATGGAATCCAGGGTTCACCAGAATTATAAATATTATTGACTTTTAAAAGTTGTTGAATTTTTCTAATACCTAAATTAGTTAAACTTATTGTTTTAGATTTTTTATCTACATCATAATCTTTAAATTCTTCTAAAAATTTTACAACTTCTGTAGCTTTTATTATTTTAAAAATTTCGATTTTTGATTGTCCTGAAATAATTAATGGAGTACGAGCTTCATCAATTAAAATTGAATCAACTTCATCAATTATACAATAATTAAGTGGTCGTTGAACTAAATCAGTAATTTGAGTAATTAAATTATCACGTAAAAAATCAAATCCTAATTCACTATTTGTTATATAAGTTACATCTCGATTATAATTTTTACGTTTTTGTAAAGATTCCATTTGAGATAAAACCAAACCTACTTGTAAATCTAAAAATCGATAAACTTGACCCATCCATTCAGCATCACGCTGAGCTAAATATTCATTTACAGTAATAATATGAACACCTTCACCACTTAAAGCATTGACAAAAGCAGGAGCTGTTGCAACTAAAGTTTTACCTTCTCCTGTTCGCATTTCTGCAATTTTATTTTCATTTAAAATCAATCCACCTAATAATTGAGTATCATATTGACGTAAACCTAAAGTACGAACAGAAGCTTCTCGAATAAGAGCAAAACTTTCGGTTAAAATTTTAGGATTTTTTAATTGATTTTTATTTTTACAATTAATTTTAAGTTTTTGACTTCGACCTTTTAATTCTGTCTCACTAAGAATTTTTAATTCGGTTTCTATTTGATTAATCTGATTGATTAATCCTCGGTGTTTTTTCCATAATTTGTTTTCAATAGAAAATAAATTTTTCATTTGTAAGTTTGATCCTTAAATTTTTAAATACATTTAATTAAATTATCATAATTCAAATCCTAAAGGATTTTGAATTTGTTCTGTTGGACCTAAGAATTTTCCAATAAATACATTATTTAAACGAAGTTTTAACCAAGTAATAAAAATTTTATTTGTAGAAACAATAGCTATACAATTTTCAGGTAATTGCTTAGTTAAATCTTTATAAAGTTTAGATTGTAGAAAAGTTGGTTTAGGTAATAACCAAAAATCAATCCGTTTTTTTGTTATGCGATAATATTGAATTCGTTCACGTAAAACTTCTTCTAAGGGTTCTTCTGTTATTAAAAATTGATTACTTGCAACAATAAAATAATATTTTGTAACTACCATTAAAAATATCCTTTTCAAAAATAAATTTTTTTTAATTTAACCATTCATTTTTAATAAATTGCTTTTTTTATACGGACCGAGAGACTTGAACTCTCACAAGATATTCTCACTAGAACCTAAATCTAGCGCGTCTGCCAATTCCGCCAGGTCCGCAAGTTATAATTAAAATAAGTTTAATAAAGAATAAAATTGGTTCTTGCACTAAATATTAAGCAAGAACCAATTTTATTCTTTATTAAAATTGATTCCTAAATTTTCAGTATAAATAAAACTTGTTTGTTTTCCTTTAAGGATTGATTTAGCTAATGATAATGATTTTTGACTTGCTTGTTTAGCTTGACGTATCCAAACAGCTTTTCTAGCTTTAGAACGTGATTTAGATACTCGTTTTTTTGGTACTGCCATAGCATTTTTTTATTAATATGTATATGATATATATATATATATATATATATCATATTTTATCTTGTATTTTGTCAAGATTTTATTATTTTTCTGCCAATGTTCTTTGAACTTGTTGAATTAAAACACGACCAATATTATATAAAGCCCAAGAAGCTGCAATTAAAGCTGGTGCAAAAACAATAAAAAGACGTCCATCCATAATTAGAATCCCTTAAATTAAAAAAAAAAGTTTATATAGAAATAATTAAATTTAAATTTTATAACACTAATATGTATTATATAACTAAAATTATAATTGAACTTAAATATTACAATATATATATTGTTGTTTGATTTTTTGACTTTTTAAATTTAACTAAACCATTAATTAATGAATATAAAGTAAAATCCTTTCCAATACCAATATTTTTGCCTGGTTTATATTTTAAACCCCTTTGACGAACAATAATATTTCCTGCTTTTACTTTATGATCTTGATAGCATTTGACACCAAGTCTTTTTGCATTAGAATCACGTCCATTTTTTGTACTACCTGCGCCTTTTTTATGTGCCATTTTTTTTATTTCAATTTAAAAATTTATTTTTTGTATCATTAAACGCGTTAAGTGTTGTCTATGTCCATTTTTTCGTTTATATTTTTTTTTAGGTTTCATTTTATAAACAATAATTTTAGGACCTAAAAAATGTTTTTCAATAGTAGCTTTTACAGTTATTTTATTTAAATATGGACGTCCAATAAAAATTTGATCTTGATTTCGTGCAAATAAAATTTGATTCAATAAAATAGTACTTCCAGATTTGATAGGTAAATTATTTATATCAATAATTTTTCCGGGTTCAATCCAATATTGTCGACTACTAGCTTCAATAATTCCATATATCATATAAAAATAATAATTCGTTTAAAGTATTAGATATAATGTTAATTGACATTTTTAAAAATGTCAATTAACATTATATTTTCATATTTATATTTATATTGTTATTAATTAATTTATAATTTTATAAATTATTATTTTTTATTTATTTTTTCATTAATAAGTTTAGCAGCTTCTTCTAAAGTTGTTATTTTTTTAGCTACTTCATCTGGAATTTCAATACCGAATTTATCTTCTAAATTTAAAATTAATTCCACAATATCCAATGAATCTGCACCTAAATCATCTGTAAAACTAGCTTCAGGTTTTAATTTTGACTCTTCTTCTTCTTCAAGTTGTAATTGATCAATTACAATTTGACGTATTTTATCATAAACATTATCGTAATCAGTTTTATTCTTATTCATTAATTTTTATAATCCTATAATTAATATTTATATTAATAATATTACATAATTAGTATTAAAATTTTAATTGTTTCTTACAAAAATTTTATAAAAATTTTTTTTGATAAAATAGAAAATATATTTCTATTATTGTTTAATAAATAAATTTATTAAATTTTATTTTTAGTTAATTTATTTTTTAAAAGAAAAAATAAGTTTTCAGCAACAAAAAATTTTTATTTTTCGAATTAACTTCATTATACTAATAAGGTCAAGTAAAATTATATTCTGAAAACTCACTTTAAAATATTAAATTTTATATTTTTGAAAATTTGAGCGTTTCTTATCTTTTGTCTCCAAAAGGAGAAAATACATGAGCTCAAAAGAGCAAACAACAAAAGTTAAAATTCTTGTTGAACGAAATTCGACAGAAACTAGTTTTGAAAAATGGGCAAAACCAGGTCATTTTTCTCGTACATTAGCAAAGGGTCCAAAAACAACTACATGGATTTGGAATTTACATGCTGATGCACATGATTTTGATATTCAGACTAATTCTTTAGAAGATATATCTAGAAAAATTTTTAGCGCTCATTTTGGTCAATTAGCCATTATATTCTTATGGTTAAGTGGAATGCATTTTCATGGAGCTTATTTTTCAAATTATTTAGGTTGGTTAAATAATCCTACAGGGGTAAAACCTAGTGCTCAAATTGTATGGCCTATTGTAGGTCAGGAAATCTTAAATGCAGACGTGGGAGGTAATTTTCAAGGAGTTCAAATTACTTCAGGATTTTTCCAATTATGGAGAGCTGAGGGAATTACTAGTGAAATTCAATTATATTGGACTGCTATTGGTGGTTTAATAATGTCAGGATTAATGTTATTTGCTGGGTGGTTTCATTATCATAAAGCAGCACCTAAACTTGAATGGTTTCAAAATGTTGAATCGATGTTAAATCATCATTTATCAGTTCTACTTGGGTTAGGTTGTTTATCTTGGTCAGGACATCAAATTCATATAGCTTTACCTATAAATAAATTACTTGATGCAGGTGTCGCTCCTCAAGAGATACCTTTACCCCATGAATTTTTAATTAATCGTGAATTAATTGCTCAAGTTTATCCTAGTTTTAGTAAAGGGTTAGTACCTTTTTTTAATGGAAATTGGAGTGAATATTCAGATTTTTTAACATTTAAAGGTGGAGTTAATCCTGTTACAGGTGGTCTTTGGTTAACTGATATTGCTCATCATCATTTAGCTTTAGCTGTTTTATTTTTATTTGCAGGACATATGTATCGAACTAATTGGGGTATTGGTCATAGTATGAAAGAAATTTTAGAATCTCATAAAGGTCCTTTTACAGGTGAAGGACATGCAGGTTTATATGAAATTTTAACAACTTCATGGCATGCTCAATTAGCTATTAATTTAGCAATGATTGGTTCATTAAGTATAATTGTCGCACATCATATGTATGCAATGCCACCATATCCGTATATAGCTACAGATTATGCAACACAACTTTCATTATTTACTCATCATATTTGGATTGGTGGATTTTGTATCGTTGGAGGAGCAGCTCATGGGGCTATTTTTATGGTTCGTGATTATAATCCAGCAAAAAATTATAATAATTTATTAGATCGAGTAATTCGACATCGTGATTCTATTATTTCACATTTAAATTGGGTTTCTATTTTTTTAGGATTCCATAGTTTTGGCTTATATATTCATAATGATACTATGCGAGCATTAGGTCGTTCGCAAGATATGTTTTCTGATACTGCGATTCAATTACAACCTATTTTTGCTCAATGGGTTCAAAATTTACATTTATTAGCTCCAGGTAATACAGCTCCAAATGCTTTAACAACAACAAGTTATGTTTTTGGAGGTAATATTGTATCAATTGGTTCAAAAATCGCAATAATGCCGATAAAATTAGGTACAGCCGATTTTATGGTTCATCATATTCATGCATTTACTATTCATGTAACAGCTTTAATTTTATTAAAAGGCGTTCTCTATGCACGTAGTTCAAAATTAATTCCAGATAAAGTTAATTTAGGTTTTCGTTTTCCTTGTGATGGTCCTGGTCGTGGCGGTACTTGTCAAGTTTCTGCTTGGGATCATGTTTTTTTAGGATTATTTTGGATGTATAATTCTTTATCAATAGTAATTTTTCATTTTAGCTGGAAAATGCAATCAGATGTTTGGGGCTCTGTAACACCTACAGGTATGGTTTCACATATTACTGGAGGTAATTTTGCTCAAGGTGCAATAACAATTAATGGTTGGCTTCGTGATTTTTTATGGTCACAAGCATCTCAAGTAATTCAATCCTATGGATCAGCATTATCTGCATATGGATTAATTTTCTTAGGAGCACATTTTATTTGGGCTTTTAGTTTAATGTTTTTATTTAGTGGACGAGGATATTGGCAAGAATTAATAGAATCTATTGTTTGGGCGCATAATAAATTAAAAGTTGCTCCAGCAATTCAACCGCGTGCTTTGAGTATTACTCAAGGTCGTGCTGTAGGTTTAGCGCATTATTTACTTGGTGGTATAGGTACAACTTGGGCTTTCTTCTTAGCTCGAATTATTTCTGTAGGATAAAAATAAAGAGGTAAAAATATTTATGGCAACTAAATTTCCTAAATTTAGTCAAGCTCTTGCTCAAGATCCAACAACCAGAAGAATTTGGTATGGTATAGCAACAGCACACGATTTTGAAACTCATGACGGAATGACGGAGGAAAAATTATATCAAAAAATATTTGCTTCACATTTTGGTCATTTAGCAATTATTTTTCTTTGGACATCAGGCAATCTTTTTCATGTAGCATGGCAGGGTAATTTTGAAGATTGGATTTTAAATCCTTTAAAAGTTAAACCTATTGCTCATACAATTTGGGATCCACATTTTGGAGAACCTGCATTAAAAGCTTTTACTAAAGGTGGAGCCTTTTATCCAGTAAATATCGCATATTCTGGCGTTTATCATTGGTGGTATACTATAGGGATGAGAACAAATAATGATTTATATTTAGGATCTATTGGTCTTATTATTTTATCAGCATTATTCTTATTTGCAGGAGGATTACATTTACAACCAAAATTCCGTCCAAGTTTATCTTGGTTTAAGAATAATGAATCACGTTTGAATCATCATTTATCTGGATTATTTGGAGTAAGTTCATTAGCTTGGACAGGTCATTTAGTACATGTAGCAATACCAGAATCACGTGGGACTCATATTGGTTGGGATAATTTTTTAACAACACCACCACATCCTGAAGGATTAGTTCCTTTTTTTAATGGAAATTGGAATATTTATGCTTCCAATCCAGATACAATACAACATGTGTTTGGAACAAATCAAGGAGCAGGATCAGCAATTCTTACATTTTTAGGTGGTTTTAATCCACAAACTCAATCATTATGGTTAACTGATATGGCTCATCATCATTTAGCTATTGCAGTTATATTTATTATAGCAGGTCATATGTATAAAACCAATTTTGGTATTGGTCATAATATGAAAGAAATTTTAGATGCACATCGTCCTCCTGGTGGTCGTTTAGGTACAGGACATAAAGGACTTTTTGATACAATTACTAATTCATTACATATGCAATTAGGATTAGCTTTAGCATCATTAGGTGTAGTTACTTCTTTAACAGCACAACATATGTATGCATTATCTCCATATGTTTTTATGGCTAAAGATTATACAACACAAGCAGCCTTATATACACATCATCAATATATTGCTGGATTTTTAATGGTGGGAGCTTTCGCTCATGGAGCAATTTTCTTTGTTCGAGACTATGATCCTGAAATTAATAAAAATAATGTTTTAGCAAGAATGTTAGAACATAAAGAAGCCATTATATCTCATTTAAGTTGGGTTTCTTTATTTTTAGGATTTCATACTTTAGGTTTATATATTCATAATGATACTGTTGTAGCTTTTGGACAACCTGAAAAACAAATTTTAGTTGAACCTGTATTTGCTCAATTTATTCAAGCAGCTTCAGGGAAAGCTATTTATGGTTTTGATACTTTATTATCTACAACAAATAGTCCTGCAACTGCAGCAAGTAGTGGAATTTGGCTTCCGGGGTGGTTGGATGCTATAAATAATGAAAAAAATAGTTTATTTTTAACTATCGGTCCTGGTGATTTTTTAGTACATCATGCGATTGCATTAGGATTACATACAACTACTTTAATTTTAGTTAAAGGTGCTTTAGATGCTCGAGGATCAAAACTAATGCCTGATAAAAAAGATTTTGGTTATAGTTTTCCGTGTGATGGTCCTGGACGAGGTGGTACTTGTGATATTTCAGCTTGGGATGCTTTTTATTTATCAATGTTTTGGATGTTAAATACAATTGGTTGGGTAACATTTTATTGGCATTGGAAACATGTTACAATATGGCAAGGTAATCCTGCACAATTTAATGAATCATCTAATTATCTTATGGGTTGGTTACGAGATTATTTATGGTTAAACTCTTCTCCATTAATAAATGGTTATAATCCTTATGGGATGAATAATTTATCTGTTTGGGCATGGATGTTTTTATTTGGTCATTTAGTATGGGCCACAGGTTTTATGTTTTTAATATCTTGGAGAGGCTACTGGCAAGAATTAATTGAAACATTAGTTTGGGCTCATGAACGAACACCATTAGCAAATTTAGTTAGTTGGAAAGATAAACCAGTAGCTTTATCAATTGTTCAAGCAAGACTAGTCGGTTTAGCTCATTTTACTGTAGGTTATATTTTAACTTATGCAGCTTTTGTAATTGCTTCTACGGCTGGTAAATTTGGTTAAATATATTAAAAGGTAAAAGAATTTTGTGGCAAAACAATCTATTATTCAACGTCAATTAAGACGTGAAAAATTTATAGAAAAATATAAGAAAAAACGAAGAAATCTTTTAAAAGAATTTTCTATTACAAAAGATTTTAATATAAAAATATCTATTCATAAAAAAATAGAAAAACTTCCTCGGAATAGTATAAAAATACGTTCAAAAAATAGATGTTGGAAAACAGGACGTGGACGTGGATTTTATCGAGATTTTGGTTTATGTAGACATATGATTAGGGAATTAGCACATAATGGAATTTTACCTGGTGTTTATAAAGCTAGTTGGTAAAATTAATAGAATTTAAATCTTTAAAATAAGAATAAATATTTATTTATTTTAAAAGGCCCTAGGCCTTACCTAGAATTTTTAATTCTAGGTAGGGCCTAGGGCCTTTTAGCTTTAAGTCTTGGCATAAGCTATTTTCCCAAAGAACTTCTTCAGAAGTATCGTCACTGTAATTACGTTTCACCACTGAGTTCGAGATGGATCAGTGTGGTTCCATAATTCTTTAAACACCAAGACCAAAATATTCTAAATAGAGAAAAAAGTTCAAGTCCTCGATCTATTAGCGCATCTCAGCTTAACATATTACTATGCTTCTACTTAATGTCTATCAAACGGCTGGTCTCGCCGTGATCTTACTTGCTTATGCAATGAGAGTACTCATCTTAAGGCTGGCTTCCCACTTAGATGCTTTCAGCGGTTATCCTTTCCATACATAGCTACCCAGCGTTTACCATTGGCATGATAACTGGTACACCAGCGGTATGTCCTTCCCGGTCCTCTCGTACTAAGGAAGGATCCTTTCAATACTCTAACGCCTACACCGGATATGGACCGAACTGTCTCACGACGTTCTGAACCCAGCTCACGTACCGCTTTCATGGGCGAACAGCCCAACCCTTGGGACGTACTACCGCCCCAGGATGCGATGAGCCGACATCGAGGTGCCAAACCTCCCCGTCGATGTGAACTCTTGGGGGAGATCAGCCTGTTATCCCTAGAGTAACTTTTATCCGTTGAGTGACGACTTTTCCACTCAATATCGCCAGATCACTAAGACCGACTTTCGTCTCTGTTCGACTTGTAGGTCTCACAGTCAAGCTTCCTTATACCTTTACGCTCTAAGATCGATGTCTGACCGATCTGAGGAAACCTTTGTGCGCCTCCGTTACTTTTTAGGAGGCGACCGCCCCAGTCAAACTGCCCACCTGAGATTGTTTCTTCACTGGCTCACAGTAAAAGGTTAGATTTATAGTTTTATCAGAGTGGTATCTCACTAGTGGCTCAACAAATCCCGCAAGTTTTGTTTCATTGCCTCCCACCTATTCTGCGCAAATAAAACCCAAAATCAGTCTCAAGCTACAGTAAAGCTTCATAGGGTCTTTCTGTCCAGGTGCAGGTAGTCCGCATCTTCACAGACAAGTCTATTTCGCCGAGTCCCTCTCCGAGACAGTGTCCAAATCGTTACGCCTTTCGTGCGGGTCGGAACTTACCCGACAAGGAATTTCGCTACCTTAGGACCGTTATAGTTACGGCCGCCGTTCACCGGGGCTTCAGTAATTAGCTTTACTTTACAGTTAACTAACTTCTTTAACCTTCCGGCACTGGGCAGGCGTCAGCCTCCATACGTTGTCTTACGACTTAGCGGAGACCTGTGTTTTTGGTAAACAGTCGCTTGGACCTTGTTATTGCAACCTTAAAAAGGTACCCCTTCTCCCGAAGTTACAGGGTTATTTTGCCGAGTTCCTTAGAGAGGGTTATCTCGCGCCCCTTGGTATACTCTACCAACCTACCTGTGTCGGTTTTGAGTACAAGCAATTTTTATTTAAGACAGTGCAAGCTTTTCTTGGAAGTTTAACATCAGCTACTTTAATGCCGTAGCATTTTGTACTCACGCCTTAGCTCAAGATATTTTCACTATCCTTCAACACCTCGAACGTTTAAACCAATAACCAACATTTGGCTAGCCTAGCTACCTTCGTCCCTCGTTGTCAATAAAAACGGTATAGGAATATTAACCCATTATCCATCGACTACGCTTTTTAGCCTCGCCTTAGGTCCTGACTTACCCTCCGCGGACGAGCCTTCCGGAGGAAACCTTAGGTTTTCGGGGCATTGGATTCTTACCAATGTTTTCGCTACTCAAGCCGACATTCTCACTTCTATATTGTCCACGTCCACTTACGTTAACGCTTTAACCTACTATAGAACGCTCCTCTACCGATATAAAATATATCCCACAGTTTCGGCAGATTACTTAGCCCCGTTCATTTTCGGCGCAGGACTACTCGACCAGTGAGCTATTACGCACTCTTTAAAGGATTGCTGCTTCTAAGCAAACCTCCTGGTTGTCTAAGTTTTCCCACCTCCTTTATCACTTAGTAATCATTTAGGGACCTTAACTGGTGGTCTGGGCTGTTTCCCTTTTGACAATGGAGCTTATCCCCCATAGTCTTACTGATTAATTATACACTTAATATTCAGAGTTTATCTCGATTTGGTACCGAATTACCAGCCCGCACCGAAATAGTGCTTTACCCTTAAGTTTAAAATTAATCGCTGCGCCTAAACACATTTCGAGGAGAACCAGCTAGCTCCGAGTTCGATTGGCATTTCACCCCTATCCACAACTCATCTGCTGATTTTTCAACATCAGTCAGTTCGGACCTCCACTTAGTATTACCTAAGCTTCATCCTGGTCATGGATAGATCACCCGGGTTCGGGTCTGTAATTAGTGACCAACGCTTTTTAAAGCTCGCTTTCACTATGGCTTCAGTACGAAGTACTTTAACCTGCCACTAATTACAAGTCGCCGGCTCATTCTTCAACAGGCACGCAGGCAAACGTTAATAGTCGTTCTTCTACTGCTTGTAAGCTTACAGTTTCATGTTCTATTTCACTCCCCTCCCGGGGTTCTTTTCACCTTTCCCTCACGGTACTATTTCACTATCGGTCATTCATTAGTATTTAGCCTTACGAGGTGGTCCTCGCATGTTCACACAGGATTTCACGTGCCCTATGCTACTCTGGAAATAATTATTTTTATTATGGTTTTCGATTACAAGACTTTCACTTTCTTTGGTATAGTATTCCAACTATTTCTTCTAACCTTTTTATTTTTTAATATTATTCCAAAACCCCTTTTTTAAATTAAAAAAGGTTTAGGCTTTTTCCGTTTCGCTCGCCGCTACTAAGGAAATCGTTTTTACTTTCTTTTCCTCTGGTTACTAAGATGTTTCAATTCACCAGGTTTACTCTTACTTATCTATGAATTCAATAAGTAGTTCTAGGAGTTGCCTCATTCGGAGATCTCCGGGTCATAGCTTGTTTCCAACTCTCCGAAGTGTTTCGCCGGTAACCGCGTCCTTCATCGCCTTTGAATGCCAAGGTATCCTTTGTAAGCCCTTATTTTCTTGAACTTAAAAAATTTCATTAAACTTTAGAAAATTTTCTTTAAATTAATAAAGAAGTTGTGGAGGTAAGCGGACTCGAACCGCTGACATTTGCCTTGCAAAGGCAACGCTCTACCAACTGAGCTATACCCCCCTCTGGGCTATCCTGGATTTGAACCAGGGACCTCACCCTTATCAGGGGTGCGCTCTAACCAACTGAGCTAATAGCCCTCTTATTATTGAATTCATTTTATAGTCTTTATTGACCATTTATTTTTTTAATAAGGAGGTGATCCAGCCGCACGTTCCCGTACGGCTACCTTGTTACGACTTCACCCTAGTCACTAGCTCTGCCTTAGGTGCCTTCCTCCAATTGGTTAAAATAACAACTTCGGGCATAGCCAGCTTCCATGGTGTGACGGGCGGTGTGTACAAGGCCCGGGAACGGATTCACCGCTGTGTAGCTGACCAGCGATTACTAGCGATTCCATCTTCATGAAGGCGAGTTGCAGCCTTCAATCTGAACTTAGAATAAGTTTTAAGATTAGCTAACCTTCACAGGCTTGCGACTTTTTGTCTTACCCAATGTAGCACGTGTGTAGCCCAGGATGTAAGGGGCATGATGACTTGACGTCATCCTCACCTTCCTCCAGTTTATAACTGGCAGTCTTTTAAGATAACTTTAAAAAGCAACTAAAAATAAGGGTTGCGCTCGTTGCGGGACTTAACCCAACATCTCACGACACGAGCTGACGACAGCCATGCACCACCTGTGTACGTGTTCCCGAAGGCACTTCTTTTTTTCAAAAGAATTCACGCCATGTCAAATCCTGGTAAGGTTCTTCGCGTTGCATCGAATTAAACCACATGCTCCACCGCTTGTGCGGGCCCCCGTCAATTCCTTTGAGTTTCACTCTTGCGAGCGTACTTCCCAGGCGGGATACTTAACGCGTTAGCTACGATACTGCATGGGTCAATACACACAACATCTAGTATCCATCGTTTACAGCTAGGACTACTGGGGTATCTAATCCCATTTGCTCCCCTAGCTTTCGTCTCTTAGTGTCAGTAATGACCCAGTAGAGTGCTTTCGCCATCGGTGGTCTTTCCAATATCTACGCATTTCACCGCTCCACTGGAAATTCCCTCTACCCCTATCATACTCTAGTTTAAAAGTTTCCACGGCAGTTTTGAAGTTAAGCTTCAATATTTAACCGTCGACTTTTTAAACCACCTACAGACGCTTTACGCCCAATAATTCCGGATAACACTTGCATCCTCCGTCTTACCGCGGCTGCTGGCACGGAGTTAGCCGATGCTTATTCATCAAGTACACGTCAAAATTTCTTCCTTGATAAAAGAGGTTTACAACCCGAAAGCCTTTCTCCCTCACGCGGTATTGCTCCGTCAGGCTTTCGCCCATTGCGGAAAATTCCCCACTGCTGCCTCCCGTAGGAGTCTGGACCGTGTCTCAGTTCCAGTGTGGCTGATCATTCTCTCAAACCAGCTACTGATCGTCGCCTTGGTAAGCCATTACCTTACCAACTAGCTAATCAGCCGCGAGCTTCTCTTCAGGTAGAAAAATTCTTTTCACTCATATGAGCATATGGGGCATTAGCTATCGTTTCCAATAGTTATTCCCCGCCTAAAGGTGAATTCTCACGTGTTACTCACCCGTCCGCCACTCAAGTTAGACTTGCGTTCGACTTGCATGTGTAAAGCATACCGCCAGCGTTCATCCTGAGCCAGGATCAAACTCTCTATAATTTCCTGAATTTAATATTTAAACTAGAACTATAAGAATTTAAACTAAATTTTTTTTTCCTTAGAAATATAAGGAACTTTTTTTCACCATGTATCTTAAATTACATATAATATGATTAAAGTGTCAACCCTTAAACTAAAAAATTTTATTCAACAATATCTGTATCAATTATATT